TTATCCACCTATTGAAATAGATTCAACAGCGGCTAGATCCAGAGGAAAGTTGTGAGCATTACGTTCGTGCATAACTTCCATACCTAGGTTAGCACGATTAATGATATCAGCCCAAGTGTTAATTACACGGCCTTGACTGTCAACTACAGATTGGTTGAAATTGAATCCATTTAGGTTGAAAGCCATAGTGCTTATGCCTAGAGCGGTAAACCAGATACCTGCTACGGGCCAAGCAGCTAAGAAGAAATGTAAAGAACGGGAGTTGTTGAAACTAGCATATTGGAAGATCAATCGGCCGAAATAACCGTGAGCAGCCACAATATTGTAGGTTTCTTCCTCCTGACCAAATTTGTAACCTGCATTTGCGGACTGATTCTCAGTAGTTTCCCTGATCAAACTGGAAGTTACCAAAGAACCATGCATAGCACTGAATAGAGAGCCGCCGAATACGCCAGCTACACCCAACATGTGGAATGGATGCATAAGGATATTGTGCTCAGCCTGGAATACAATCATGAAATTGAAAGTACCAGAGATTCCTAGAGGCATACCGTCAGAGAAGCTTCCTTGACCAATAGGGTAGATCAAGAAAACGGCAGTAGCAGCTGCAACAGGAGCTGAGTATGCAACAGCAATCCAAGGACGCATACCTAGACGGAAGCTAAGCTCCCACTCACGACCCATATAGCAAGCTACACCAAGTAGGAAGTGTAGAACGATTAGCTCGTAAGGACCCCCGTTGTATAGCCATTCATCGACGGAAGCTGCTTCCCAGATGGGATAGAAGTGCAAACCGATAGCTGCAGAGGTAGGAATAATGGCACCGGAGATAATATTGTTTCCATAAAGAAGAGAACCAGAAACAGGTTCACGAATACCATCAATATCTACTGGAGGAGCTGCGATGAAAGCAATAATGAATACAGAGGTTGCGGTCAATAGGGTAGGGATCATCAAGACGCCGAACCATCCAATGTAAAGACGGTTTTCAGTGCTAGTGATCCAGTCGCAGAAGCGACTCCATAAATTTGCGCTTTCGCGTCTTTCTATAATTGCGGTCATGGTCAGAACTTCGTTTATAAAATCATCAGAGGCTCCCAAGCATAAGGCTTGTTATTTTACAGTATAATATGATCCATGTATCAATGTCAACCAATATCTGGGATGGAATTTAAATATCTATCCCAACGGGATAGATACTGAATCTATACTATATGGATAGAATATAGAGGTATTTTAGATAGACTCTATCTTTTTTAGATATATTCCACACTCTATAGATCTATCTGTGGTTAGATACTCCATCAAATTATTTATTCCTGGTTCCAGAAATGGAAGATCAATTGGAATGAGAACAGATAGGATCGAATAAGTATTTTTTTTTTTCGCTATAACGAAGTGCAACGCAATTCTGGAACCAAATTATTAATAAATTTATATGAGTGGAATATCAATTATTTATCACCTTTCTGGAGAACCCGTAGTGCGATAGTTCGTTCCCTGTGAATAGAAACAAATATTAAAAAAAACTTGATTAGATCCAGAACCAGAATAAGTGCACAGAGGTACCTATCAGAAATTTGATCCGGGTTGCCCGGGACTCGAACCCGGAGCTCGTCGGATGGAGTGGATGATCTGCTCTTCAGTATCAGTAAGAGCGAGAAATCTCTCCCCAAACCGTGCTTGCAATTCTCATTGCACACGGCTTTCCCCATGTAATGTATCTATTTCCTATTAGTTCTCGGATAGAAAAAGAAAAATGATTCTGAATCGAGGCAATTACTCAAAGAGCATTTCATTGGTCAAATAAGTTTTCTATTTTCAGATCCTGTATCTTTTGCCAGGAATTAGCTAGGGGATTTATCTGGGGAATATCTGAATGCCAAATTCGTTCTCTCTGCGAACGGGCCGCCGCTTTTGATGAAAAAGGCAGAGAATCAAATTCTCGTTCTTTTGAAAACGATTTTTTAAAGAGTTCTGGACCTAATTCCTTCCGAACTACACGTATCGTACTTTTATGTTTACAGGCTAAAGTTTTAGCACATGATAATAAAAGTATATACTTTATACGATATAAACCATCTCGATCAAAGGATCCACTGTAGTAATGAAAAAGATTTCTCCAAATTTGATCGAATCGATCGAGGATATCATCATCTGTTAGACTGGTCCAAGACAATTTACTAATTGGCCGCCCTGATATGTCACAGAATTTTTCTGTAGCCAATAATCCAATTATTGGTACAATCGGAACTATTGGATCCATTTCATTGGTAATAAGAACGGGGATGAATAACTCATCTAGCGTTTTGGTTCTGACCAAAAGAGGGTTCATCCGAACCCTTAAAAAATAACCTGGAGAAGAAGAACAATTCTTGGATAATTGATGAGAACAGACCCTATACGGTTCGGACCAAAGATGGAAATAAAATTGCCGAAAAATTAGAAGATAATATCTACATTTTTTAACTAGGAGATCAGCACCCTTTATAGCTATAATAGGTCTTTCGCCATATCTAACATAGTGAATTTTAGGATCCTTCAACGACCAGATACTTTTCAGTGAATTTCGACGAGAAAAAATGATAATATGTTTTATCTTTCGATGAAAATGAGTTCGCTGAGGGAAAGATCCATGAGACAACGATCGTGAATGAGAGGATCGTTTAAGACGGGAAAATAAAATGGATTCGCATTCACAGACATAATAATTCAACAGGAACAGGAAGAATCTCGTATTTACTCTTGGGACGACAATAATTGATCTTTGTAAATTCTCTGGACTATTTCTATAGTCATAGAGAACAGATCGTAATGGGTGCAAGGAGGGAGCATCTCGGATCCAGCGACGAAAGGTTCGAACCAAAATTTCCGGATGAATAGAATAGGGTATTCGTGCATCTAATATAGAATTTGAATGCGGGAATTTATCCTCTAAGAAGGGAAATATTGAATGGATCGACCGGAAACTCTTACATTCATTCATCCCTTCCACAGAAGATTTTGACCATATAGAGAACGGAACTTCCAGGACCAATGTAAGTGCTTCTAGTACCGATTCAGAATAGAAACTCTTCTTGCGATCAGCTAATGGATTTGGATCGCAATTCACGAATAAAACAATTGAATGATTTTGTTGACGTATTTGACCAATCAAACGTTTTACAGTTAGGAAACTTAATTGATCATTGGAACTTAAATGTTCCATCGGTCTGGAGGAACTTGATACATCCAAATAATGATCATGAGAAATTGCGTAAAGATCTTCCTGAAAAAAAAGTGGATATAAAAAGCATTGTTGCCAAAAGCTATCTTCCTTTCCGCATCTATGGAACTCATCCATTTTCAACCCTCAGCTATGGCCCTCGTTCATGAGAATAACCTCTTTATTTCTGAGAAAATACATGGTGCGATCTAGTCGGAACAAGATAGGAAAAAAGAGATATATCCGGATATCAATATTCTATCTTCTATAGATTTACTACCCAAGGATCTCATTCGTCATGAGGAAGAACGAAAATCTTTTATCCTGGCAACCAATCGCTCTCCTGACTCATGGAATTAATAAACCTGGTCAGTACACTATTTATCTTACACATCTGTACTCGAGTATTTAGGACTCATTGTTAGTGTATAAATCCCTGATCTACTCAGGGAAAACCTCCCGATATTGGGTACTAAACTGCTCTTAACTTCTGATCAGTAAAGGGAATTCCTCGCTCGCTTAATTGGAACGAGGAACAGAAGCTCGTTTCTCTGGGTCTACTTATGATTCAAGTCATATAGCTTTCTCCATTGACTCATTCGACTTAACCGCGAATTGATTCAATCCTATTCACAATTATCACATTTGATCCGAAAGGATGAGCATATTATACATCCATCTAGGTATATAATAGACATTTCCCACCCATTTGATTCCTTAAATCAGATCCGGTCCTGATCGAATACAATCAGGTATCCGAGAAATAATATCAGGTATCATAAAGATCATATGTTGGAACGACATGCTTTTTTTTCCGTTCATTATACTTCGAGGATCAGTCGTAGTCTTCCGAACTTTACCGATGGTATCGACGAGTTTTCTACTTCATTCAAATGTGTAAAAGATCTTAGTCGCACTTAAAAGCCGAGTACTCTACCATTGAGTTAGCAACCCATATTGCGAATAGATATTGAGGATATATACGATCGAAGTGGAATGCGAGGTTACTCAATATGAACCGGTAAATCCTACCAATCTAATTGACGAACGGGAGGGATCAAAAACCTACGTGAATGACCAAATAATTCACTCGTCAGTTCATATCGGAATATGTAGAGTTTCGATCCACCATTCCAGAATAAAGTAATCTAGGTTATGAATAAATGATCCATCGACAGAATTATCATGATTGGATAGAATCACTGATAAACGATGAACCTAAGATATCTATTTCTATTGTGAATGGACGAATTATATCGACACAATACACTATTGTCAATCCAGAATAAGAGATAAATTAATTGTTGGATTGGCGCTATATTGGGACGAGATGTTAGACGCATCGATAGAAAATCCTAGGCTTATTTGTAACAATAGAACGATTCAAATATTCGTCATCTTTGTATGGAATCACGTGGAAACGAGATTTACTTGGAGAGTATATAATAAAATAAGAATAATGTTGAGCCAAGGGCATTTGATCCGAATATGAAATGATGTCATAATCCATATCCACGAAACCCATTATGTAAACTACCGCATCGTTTCAGACGATGTTTTGAAGATTCCTCCCTGATCTCGAATCATGATCGAGATCAGTGATCTCGAATCATGATTCGAGACGTGATTATGAATAGTCATTAACTCAAATGATATGATAGGAATAGGTATCGAATCGGATCCACTCTTTTTGTATAGAATACACTCAATGTAATCAATTAATTTATATTTATTAGGTACTTAACTTAATGCTTCTTTAGCTGCGTGCATTACCTCGACAGTAACGTTCAAAATGCCCTTTCGTCGTGCAAATTTTTCTGTATTTCTTTTTACTTCGTCCCTTACAAAACGGGGGATTTTACCCAATTCTTGCCGACTTTCAGGATCCCAAATTGGACTAATATCCGTGGATAAGGATTTAGTCATTATTTCCTTCGTATCATGACCACAAAAAATATCTAGAAGATGATCCTCCATACCCAGAGCGAATGAGTTATAAACTAGATCAGCTATTTGATTAGTACCTTCGTAACCCAGGAAGGGTCGATATCCCAAGGAAAAATTTTGGATATGAGCTGGGGCGGAAATAACTCCACAGGGAATTTCAAGACGTTTACCAATATGACGTTCCATTTGAGTACCAAATATTGCAGAGGGTTCCACGCGAGAGATAATATCTCCTACTTCAGCATGATCATCTGTGATGATTATCTCATCACAAAAATCTTTAATTTGCTCTTTGAACCATTCTGCATCATGTTTACAATAAGTACCTGTACAACTCACACGAATTCCCATCTCTCTAGCAAGTATCTTAGTGATTGAAGCAGCATGAGTTGCATCACCAAAAACGACTGTTTCTTTCCCCGTAAAATTCTGACAATCGATAGATCTTGAGAACCAAGCAGCTTGGGAAACGAATCGAGTTTGTCCATCGATATAGGATTCGTAATCAACCCTTTTGCTCGATAAAATAGGAGCCGCCAAGGTCTCAAGAGATTTCTTTATCTGTCGGATGCACTCGGCCATATCTACAACTCCCATAGGAGTTGTAGATACATAAGGCATTCCAAATTCCTTATTCAAATACATCGCTGTCATTAAGCCCACTTCACGATAAGGAATTAAATTGAACCGAGCTTTCGGTAAATTTTTCGGATCCTCTACAGATCCTCCTTCAGGAATTATTTGATTAATTCTGATGTCCAGATCTTTTAATAAACGTCTCAACTCACGACAATCATGTCGATTATGAAAACCCAGAGTAAGAATCCCAATTATATTTACAGAAGGTGCATCTGTTACGAATTGATCCAATGTATGGGATTTCTCCAAATAATATCGAACTACCTGTTCCAAAGTTCTATCCGCTGCCTGAATTTCATTCACTTGATAATGATCCACATCCGCAAAAATGACGTTGCAATCGGAGATTATGGATGCTCTATCCACAAAGTTTTTTAAATCCTCTTGCAAGATACTAGAGGTACATGTAGGTGTTAATATTATCAGATCGGGACCTTCCTCCTTATCTTTTCGAATAATATGATCCACAACTCTTTTTCGAGATCCACGTGCTAGTACGTGACGATCTACTATACTAGCAGTTGCAGGAGTAAAATTTCTTTCCCGTTCTAACATAGAACGCATTACATTAAAATAATCATCTCCTAGAGGAGCATGCATAATGGCATGGACATTTTTGAATGAACTAGCTACTCGTAGAGTTCCAATATGAGCAGGACCAGCATACATCCAATGGGCTAATTTCATAAATTGAACCTTATCTCAAATTGATCCGTATTCCCATCTTGCACCACAGATATATCCCTTTATCTCTTCCCTATTGTAATCACATTCCCTTCTGAACTTTAAGTATGGTTAAATTATGATAAAAAGGAAAACAAAGTTGGATCTTTTACGAAAGAAAAAAGGGAAGAGCGAAGGAAGGGAAAACAGGAACCAATGAAATAAGTCTGGGACGGAAGGATTCGAACCTCCGAATAACAGGATCAAAACCTGCTGCCTTACCGCTTGGCCACGCCCCATTCCCATCCTATTTCCCTATTCATATGCTAATGAATACTTATATCAAATTTTTTGTCAACCCATTAGTATACAAGATTCATTAGATCAGATCTCAATTGGGGAAAAATTTTTGTGGATATTTCAACAAAATAGGTTATTGATGGAATTGGACATAATAGGAGAAACAGAAAAAGTGACAAGAATATCCATTCATTGATCATTTTCTATTAGATTGGGTAAAATGTTGTATGTATGAAAGAATCATCCCTTCCAACCCCAAGTCCGGTCAAACTTGCCGAAGAGCTTCGATCGATTCGATCAATCAAAGACTTTTCTGGCTTTACCCCCCCTAATTTTTATTGGAGAATAAAAATGCCAGTTATGTTCAATATTTTTCTAGATGATGCCTTTATTCATTCAAATAATCCCTTTTTTGGAAAATTACCTGAGGCTTATGCAATTTCTGATCCAATTGTCGATGTAATGCCAATTATTCCTGTTCTCTCTTTTCTCTTAGCCTTTGTTTGGCAAGCTGCTGTAAGTTTTCGATAAAAAGTATCCCCTTTTTTCTTTTTCAAGTTTTTGGGTCGCTGTCATTGATCCAATTTTTGTATAACTCTTTCCATTTTTTTGTGACAGAAGTTCTATCCTTGCTCCACCCGACGATACCAGATTCAGATACCTTATCTGCTCCCGGATAAAAACTTTTCCACTCACCTTCATCAATTCCTTCCGATCCCACCGCTCACTTCGGATCGGGCTATTGGGTCACGTATTGATACGATCACCAATGACTTATTTTCATAAATATTCAATAAATATCTAGTTGATCCAAAAAAATAAGAGGGAAAAAAGACCATTTTGAAAACAAAGATAAAATTTATATCCTTCTTTCAAATTTTCACACGTGATTCGGAGAAATAATTTCGTGATTTGTAACAATAATACTATTGTTTGGTATTCAAGTATCCATATATGGTACAAAGATTGATGATCTATTCTGTTGTACTTATAATCAGGATTCCGGAGATTACGTAATGCTTACTCTTAAGCTGTTCGTTTACGCAGTAGTGGTATTTTTCATTTCTCTTTTTATCTTTGGATTTCTATCGAACGATCCAGGACGTAATCCCGGACGTAAAGAATAGTGAAAAAAGTCTCTGGGTTAATGGGTCTTTTCCGTTCCGTAGAAAGATTCGGGGTTATTCGTTTTCAGGATCAATAGTGGACGAACGGAGAGAGAGGGATTCGAACCCTCGGTACGGATGATCCGTACTACGGATTAGCAATCCGCCGCTTTGGTCCGCTCAGCCATCTCTCCAAGATCGGCAATATAATGAATATTGCGATTATTCAGTTGGATAAAGAACAATCCAGTCAATCGTATTGTTCATTTCGTTAAAAATAGTTCTGTATGACTGATTTTTTCTGCTTTTCTTGGCCTGGCCGATGGCCAGGCCAAGAAAAGCAGAAAAAATCAGTCATACAGTGCTTGACCTAATTTGATAGCTAGAATACCTGCTGTAAAAGCAAGAAAAAAAGCTATCAAAAATTTAAGCTCTACCATATCTTCATTCCCTCCTCAATGAGTTTGATTAAATGCGTTACATGGATTAGTCCATTTATTTCTCTCCAATATCAAATTTTATTATCTAGATATTGAAGGGTTCTCTATCTATTTTATTATTATTGTAACGATATCAGTTGCTCAAGGCCATAGGTTCCTGATCGAAACTACACCAATGGGTAGGAGTCCGAAGAAGACAAAATAGAAGAAAAGTGATTGATCCCGACAACATTTTATTCATACATTCAGTCGATGGAGGGTGAAAGAAAACCAAATGGATCTAGAAGTTATTGCGCAGCTCACTGTTCTGACTCTGATGGTTGTATCGGGCCCTTTAGTTATTGTTTTATCAGCAATTCGCAAAGGTAATCTATAATTACAATGAGCCATCTCCGGAGATGGCTCATTGTAATGATGAAAACGAGGTAATGATTGATATAAACTTTCAATAGAGGTTGATTGATAACTCCTCATCTTCCTATTGGTTGGACAAAAGATCGATCCATATGTTACAATCAGATCGTGGCGGGTATAGTTTAGTGGTAAAAGTGTGATTCGTTACATTATCAACTCGAATAGTTGAAGGATCTTTTACATGGATCTTTGATCCATCTAAAGCTCTATTTCCAGATAGGTTCAAAACCTTCCCTATGAATACCCCGGAATAGCATACCTTCTCGTAATCTGGGTCTGAAATGATGAAAGATAAACACATTTTTGGTTCCAAGATAGCGACACAGAATGTTTGAAAGGTTAGATAAATTACAGATCTATGGGGAAGATATTTTTTCATCGTGACTAAACCTTCAACTTATGGATGGAAGGACCCCAGGTTGAAGCCGAATAGCTATAGAACTATGACTTTGGTTTACTTGGGTTATCGGCATTTCGTTCGAGCTCGGTGGAATTTGTTCTCCTAGGGATCAGAATCAGTAGAAATAGGGAACGAAGTAACTAGAAAGATTTGTGATTATTTTAAACTTTTCAAATTTATCTTTCTATCAGGATCATCTAGAAAGTGAGTAAGTATTCTACGATTTTGGGCCCTTCACTAAAAAAAGAGAATAAACTGACGTAGATGCCATGGGTACGATAATAAATTAGGGTTTTTTATTAGAAAAAAAAAGAGGAGAAAGAAAGGAATTTTCAATTCCTTTCAAAAAGATTTGATATAAATACTCCGCTTCTTCCCTCATACCGCTCTCTATCTCCCATGAAGGAGCCGAATGACATTAAATTCTCATGTTCGGTTCTGAATTAGAGACATCGAATAATAAATGTCGACTATAACCCCTAGCCTTCCAAGCTAACGATGCGGGTTCGATTCCCGCTACCCGCTAACAGATATCTACCTATTCTATATCTATCTAGATAGATATAGAATAGGTAGATATAAAGTGATTAAGTATATAACATAATTTCACGATTCACTCGAAATAAATTAATGTGAAATAGATTCCATTCTTTTCCTATCCTATAACCTCAGTGTGAATAAAAAGGTAGATCGGGACAATGTATGCCAAAGGGAATTCAAATAAAAAAAAAAGGGAAGAGAAAAAAAAGAGCGTCCATCGTCTAATGGATAGGACAGAGGTCTTCTAAACCTTCGGTATAGGTTCAAATCCTATTGGACGTAATACTCTTCAATTGTTATAAATTGTTGTGCAATGTATTGGATTGGAATGGAACAAATTCTTTAGTTCTTTTTACTGTTCTGAATAATTCCACCAAATGATCAAATATTCATTTTTTTTCTTGAAGTAAAAAAAGTTCAGTATGTTCCTTAAAGAGCCTCTTCCAGAAGGGCTTTCGCTTCTTCTGTAAATGTACCAGTAGAACGTATAATTTCTCCGAACTGAGGTTTATTTTTTATCAAATAAAAACGTAAACCAAGGAGAAATTTTCTCACCTGTGCTATTTCGAATATATCCAGGTATCCGTTTGTTCCGGTATAAATAGTAGCTATTTGTTCTTCTACAGTCAAAGGAGCCGACTGAGATTGTTTGAGCAACTCACGTAATCGTTGACCCCTCGCCAATTGATCTTGAGTAGCTTTATCAAGATCGGAAGCAAATTGTGCAAAAGCTTCCAACTCTGCAAATTGAGCTAACTCTAATTTCAACTTTCCAGCTACCTTTTTCATAGCTTTTATCTGAGCCGCAGATCCTACTCTAGAGACGGAAATACCCACATTAATAGCAGGTCGGATCCCGGCATTGAATAGATCGGCCGATGAAAATATTTGTCCATCGGTAATGGAAATTGCATTAGTGGGAATATAAGCTGAAACATCTCCAGCTTGAGTCTCAACTATTGGTAGAGCAGTAACACTCCCCTCACCTAACTGGGAACTTAATTTAGCTGCTCTTTCCAAGAGACGGGAATGCAAATAGAAAACATCTCCCGGATAAGCTTCTCGGCCAGGTGGTCTTCTTAATAGAAGAGACATTTGTCGATAAGCTTGTGCCTGTTTGGAGAGATCATCATAAATGATTGATGTGTGTTGTTTTTTATACATGAAGTATTCAGCCAAAGTTGCTCCTGTATAAGGGGCGAGATATTGTAATGTAGCGGGAGAATCCGCAGTTTCCGCTACCACAATGGTATATGCCATTGCGCCACGTTCTCGGAATGTATTAACTACCTGAGCCACGGAAGAAGCTCTTTGACCAATTGCTACATAGACACAGATTACATTTTGACTCTTTTGATTAAGAATAGTATCTGTAGCTACTGCTGTCTTGCCGGTCTGTCTGTCCCCAATAATTAATTCTCGCTGACCACGCCCTATAGGAATCATAGAATCAATAGCAATAAGCCCCGTTTGAAGGGGTTCATATACGGAACGTCTTGATATAATACCTGGAGCGGGAGATTCAATCAGTCGAAATTCGGAAGCTGAAATTTTACCCTTACCATCAATGGGTTGGGCTAGAGCATTTACAACACGACCCAAATACGCATCACTTACTGGTATCTGAGCAATTTTTCCTGTTGCTCTCACGGAACTACCTTCTTGTATCATCAAGCCATCGCCCATTAATACAGCTCCAACATTATCCGATCCCAAATTTAGGGCAATGCCTACTGTACCATCTCCAAATTCCACTAATTCCCCTGCCATTACTTGATCAAGACCATGAATACGAGCAATGCCATCTCCTACTTGAAGTACGGTGCCAAGATTACCAACTCTTACTTCGTTGTTATATTGTTCGATCTGTTTCCGTATAATACTACTAATTTCGTCGAGTCTAATACTTCCCATTAGCACTTATTAATTATCTGTTCAGAAATAGGTCCTTAACCTTTTTAATTATCTATTGAGAAATAGGACCTATAACAACTAATCATTTGTGTTCATCATGGTTCTAAGCAGGCCAATATTGTGATCGATCGTACGTAAATGTAACTCAGTATTCAAACGACTATTCAAAGTTCCTATAGCTCTTCGTAAAGCTTGGCGAGAAACTTGTTGTCGGATCTGGTCAAATGCTCTTTGCTGTTCGGAGTAAATCGTCTCATTCTTGGGATCCTCTAATTGTTCCAAATTCTCAGAAGCAGTATTGAGGAGATCCTCTTTCTCTCGTTCTATTTGGGAGTTTCCATTTACCTGGATTTCGTCCGCTATCATTTCCACGTTCCTTAAGCAAGCCCGAGCTTTCTCGAGCTGATCGATAGCTCCTTTACATAGTTCTTCCGAATTCCGAATAGTCTCCAATATTTTCTGTTTACGGTTATCTAATAGATTACTTAATGAAAGTAGATTATCTATTCACAAATTTCACGAATTCATAATCTCTTCCCAAACCGAACACGAATCTTTCGATTCATTCGGCTCTCCTGCTCAGTTCTTTTTTATTCCCCAGGAACGTATACGTTCCCTTCACACCAAGCTTGCCCTTTCCGTTCCGTTTACGGAAGATTAGAATCAATTTATAAAAGACCGAGATCTCCGAAGGGCTCTTCCAGCAAAAGGGATTTGCAATTATCAAGAAAGTTTTATGTTGTTTTTGTTTCCCCTTTTCTCTCCTCTTCTTCCCTCATGAAAATTGAATCGTTCCATTCAATCAATTAATTTGTGCCTCCTCCTTTTTGTTCTATCGAATAAATTCCCTTCTGTTTAGGTCGTCAGTTCAGCATTGGAACTAAAATTGGATGGGAGATTGGGACTATTTTTCAGTAAATAGATCAAATTATTCCATTGATATGAATGTTATATATCGGATCAATCTCCAACTATGCCTTTGAATCCATCTCATCTTGACACAGCGGTGGAAAGAATACCCAGTTAGTTGTGCTTAGACTTCAAACAGTTCAGCTTTAACCATTCTAGTGGTCCTCCCTCATTGGTTGTTATAAACTAAGAGTTCATTTCCCAATCAATTACGAAATGCTATAGTTCTTCGCTATTCCCCATTCGGAAGTAATTCGTTGAGATTATGCACTTTTCTATCTCCAAAGTGCAGCTGGTTGGGCCCAGCCATATTATTCGAATATACAACTCGCACACACTCCCTTTCCAAAATAGATCAGTACACTAAGCACCACACTTGAATTTATTATATTTGTTTCTAAAATATTGGTATTTGATCCGAAACCCCCAGCGGAAGGCCAATAACTCAAGGAAATGAAAGGATCAATTACATTTTTCATACGCTCTCCCCTCATAGATAAGGATATGTTCTACAGAATTTTGTTATTTTCTTATTTGATCCTATCTAGTTCTGGATAATAATATTTGGGATACTTAACTTAGTCCCAGGTCTTTTATAAGGATAAAAAGAATTTGCTTGCCCTATCCACTCCCTTCCCTGCCGCACGCGTCATGAATCTTTCCGACCGAAGTATAGTTATAGGAAGAATAATTCATTTGCTAATTATTCAGATCAGCCTCTCCTGCAGTTTAACAAGTAAATTATTGGAGAAATACTAATGTAATGACGAGGTGTAGGGATATTTTTTTTCAGGATTAAACAAAGGGATTCGCAAATAGAAGCGCTAGGGCCACAACTAGTCCATAAATAGTTAAAGCTTCCATAAAAGCTAAACTTAGCAGTAAGGTACCTCGTATTTTACCTTCTGCTTCTGGTTGTCTCGCAATACCTTCTACAGCTTGGCCCGCAGCAGTGCCCTGGCCAACGCCAGGTCCAATGGAAGCAAGCCCTACAGATAATCCAGCAGCAATAACGGAAGCAGCAGAAATTAAGGGATCCATGGTAATCTCCTCTTACTAAGGTTGGGAAATAGTTGATAATACGACAGTTTCATCTATTGAGTGTTCACCAATGGTAAAATTATGGAACGATTTCTTCCGAACAACTAAGAACAAAAATATTTATTGATGATATCAAAGTGATAATATCAACGAATAGGGTATCCCTTATGCAAATATTTCATCATAAAAAGATTTATTCTTCATAATATTCAAAATAAAGATTCCATTTTATTGGGCATATGAATTCTTATCACGGAGAGAGAATAGACTGCGTAAGAGCCTATAAGTCATTATATATCACATCTATAGATGTGATATTAATCCATATAATCTATAAGGCTTATAATCAATATAAATGGATTAATATATGAAACGAACTATATACAAAGTCAACACGTTCGAAAAAATCCTCCCCTTAATGGGAACAAAAATTTAATCGTTCTACGCCGGTACATTCTTTACTCAAACAACTCCGATTAGTGAACCTGTTCGATCCTATTATCATATTTCTATACAAATGGACCAATCGGATCCACTCTATCTGGAGATCTAATGGACAGAAGTAGTTAACTGATCTTAAATCTTGTTACCAAGCTCTTTTTACTAAGAAATCTGATTTGCTTCTACCATACATATCAAGTCATGCGTTGGTACGATACTTAGAAAATATTCTGTCTGATTGGACAGTGATTTAATGATGACCCTCCATGGATTCACCTATATAAGCTGCAGCTAGAGTTGCAAAGATCAGAGCTTGAATACCGCTCGTAAATAATCCCAGGAACATTACAGGTATAGGAACTATTAAAGGTACCGGAGAAACAAGAACAGCAACTACCAATTCGTCAGCTAATATATTTCCAAAAAGTCGAAAACTAAGTGATAAAGGTTTTGTAAAATCTTCTAAGATGTTAATTGGTAAAAGTATTGGGGTTGGTTGAATATATTTACCAAAATAACCTAACCCCTTCTTTGTAAGACCTGCATAGAAATATGCTACTGACGTAAGTAAAGCTAGAGCAACCGTAGTATTAATATCATTTGTAGGTGCGGCTAACTCCCCCTGAGGTAATTTTAGAATTCCCCAAGGAAGAAGAGCACCTGACCAGTTAGAAACAAAGATAAATAGAAACATAGTTCCAATAAAGGGAACCCAGGGACCATATTCTTCCTCCCCAATCTGAGTTCTGGTCAAGTCCCGAAAAAATTCGAGAATATATTCAACAAAATTTTGACCACCGGTAGGAATGGTTTGTGGATCTCGAACAGCTATGGTAGCTGAACCTAATAAGACAGCAATTACAACCCAAGAAGTTAGAAGTACCTGTCCATGAACTTGAAACCCCCCTATTTGCCAATAAAAATGTTGACCCACCTCCACACCGGATATCTCATAGATATGATTCAGTGTGCTAATAGGAGATCGTACGATATCCATATCCATATTACCCCCTTGTAAAGATGAACTTAAAGAAGAAAATAAATTATTTTTGTCAAATGAGAGATTCCTCAATTATTTCACTCTCATCAGAATTTTTGATGTCACGAGATAATAAAAAGGGTATTCCATTAAGAATATTTTTCAATTTGGAGCAGCCAACCAAATCAATAAATGAAATTCCCTCTTACGAGATCTTGGATGGAATAGCAGCCAACTCAGTAAATCCTCAGGTCCTCCCCCCCCCCTTTTTTTTTTTATTTTTTTTTATTACTTTCTATCTATTAGCCCTTCATATAGCTATAATGACCTTAATGCCCTTCCTTCGCAAATTGCTGACGTTAATCTGTTCAGGATCAATTGGATTGAAGCTATACCATCATCATTGGCTGGAATTGGGATATCCACGAGATCTGGATCACAATCTGTATCAACCAAGCAAATTGTCGGAATACCCAAAGTTCTACATTCCCCAAGAGCAATGGATTCTTCCCGTTGATTGGTAATTATAGCAATATCGGGTAAGCTTGTCATATATCTAATCCCACCTAGATATTTCTGCAATTGGTCTAATTGTCTCTTGAGCATAGCTGCTTCTTTTTTTGGAAGTTGATTGAATCGTCCCGTATCTTGTTCTTTTTTTAAATCCTTGAACTTCTGAAGTCTCGTCTCTGTAGTAGACCAATTAGTTAACATACCACCAAGCCATTTTCTATTTACATAATGACATCGAGCTTCTGTAGCAGCTGATGCTACTAAATCAGTTGCTTGATATTTCGTACCGACTATCAGGAATTGTTTTCCTCTACCTGCTATATCAAACAGCAAATCACAAGCTTCTGATAAAGAACGAGCAGTTTTAGCCAGATTTATAATATGAGTATCTTTACGCTCTGTAAAAATGTAAGGTGCCATCTTAGGGTTCCATTTCCTAGTTTTATGCCCTAAATGAACTCTTGCTTCCATCATCTCTTCCAAATCAATGTTCCAATATCTTCTGCTCATTCTCGTTCGCTTTCCTCCCCAAAATAGCGAAATAAAATGTATCGTAATATCTAATTATTCCAACGGAATCAATTACATCTCAAAGATTGCCTGTCTGTCTAGTACGTGATAGAAACGTTCTCACTCATAGAATATTTGATATTCTTCCTATTATAGAAGAGATATTCATGAACATAACAAGAAATCTATTTCTCAAGACTATTTCTCAAGACTATTTTAATGGCTGTTTTAATGGCTGTTTTAATATATTGTGATATTTGTAAGAATTGTCTTGAAAGGAAAAAAAATCTACTTTGTCATGATGAAATAAAATGTCCTTCACTTTGTTGCTAAATAGATTCCTATTCCCTATTCTTGGATCTATTCCGTTTCGTTTCCCTGAACGGTGAATATGTTGCCCAGTACCGGCAGGTATCATCCCCCCGAGAATAACATTTTCCTTCAAGCCTTTCAACCAATCGATGCGACCTTGTAGAGCAGCTTTAGCTAAGACCCGAGCAGTTTCTTGGAAACTCGCTTCGGATATAAAACTTTGAGTATTCAGAGATGCCCTTGTTATTCCTAATAACATGGTTTGATAGTAGATTGCCTCTTCCAGAGCACGATCCATTCTCTGTGCTCGTGATAATACAATGAGTTCCCCCGGTGAAAAAACATTAGCCGTTCCATCTTCTGAAATTAAGACTTTCGATGTCATTTGGCGTACAATAACCTCTATATGCTTATCACCAATTCGTACCCCTTGGGATCGGTAAACTTTTTGAATCTGATTGACCAAATGAATCTGACTTTGTTCCATAGTTATCCTAGCGCTTATGAATAACCCCCAAAGACTTCCAAGAAATCTTGTCATATCTCCGGTCCAATTTTCAAAACTTTCTTTCAGATTCATCGATATTGAATTATTCAAACGGGCTTCTGACAATTGTTCAACTTTAGGAAGACCTTGAATTATATCACTGGATTTGAACCTTTCATATATCAATGTTATCAATGTATCTCCTTTGTCAAGAATTTCTCCATAATGACTATGGACAGTTGCTTTTCGAGTAGCCAAATAAGGTTTAGCTGATCTAATGACTAAAGATTCCTCATCAACTGCTATAATTTGACCAGATTCGGGGAGTGGTTCATCCTCGGATATCCATACACTTTCAGGAATCAATTGTCCAAGACTAACTACTGGAAATGTTTTTTCGCAGAATTCGGATTCGGATGAGGAAGAGCACCAATTTGGACCCAATAGATTGGAAATGATGTTCCTGCACGGATCGAAATGATAAATTATCATATTTTCGTCCATGAAATAATATTTAGGTACTTGGAAAGTATTGAAAGAATTGTGGAAAATGGAATGTTTCTTTGATAATACTTTTTTATAAGTTAGAAAATGGGAGGATGGAAAACGGTTGGTTATACTATGTAAATTACCCAAGAGACCTGAAAATTCAATGATTTTTCTCATAGGATCCTTTATATTTGATTGATTTCCCGTATCATAACATTTAGAATCATTGAATAGAACGATTCGAAAATAGTCGGATGGTGATAGAACCATAAAAGATCCACTGTCTTCTTCCCCATTAGATAATGAACAAATAATTCCTTGATGCTTACTAATTAATTGACTCGCCCCATTGGAAGATAAAAGATTAGTGTGGTCCAAATTGTTATGGAACATCAAATTTGGACTTGTTTTATTGTCCCTTCTCCCCATGAAAAAAGGGGGGTATTTCATCAAGCTAATTTGAACCATATTGTTAACGATCTTATTTGTTCTTACTGAAATAAGAGAAACATAAGCCTCAGATTCTATAGAATCTATTTGTTCCCAATCAAATCCTATACAAGTTCGAACCAATGGAATACTTATATCACTCATTACTTGGATTCGTTCACCGTCTTCATACGAAATAGAATAGCTAATTTGAATCTGCAAGTTGTCCCCTTCCCTCGATAAATCTAGGGAAAACGGTGTTGTCATATTCGACCCATCAGGTATTCCATGTTCTACGTTAGAATATCCAAAAATGGAATTTCTCTGTAGAATACCACTTTTGGGTATTCTAAGAATCGCATCAGGACAAGGTATTATTCTTTTTTCCCATTCTTTATCACACTGCAATGAGACGATGAATCGATTCATTTGCTTTTTCCCCTTAATATTGTAATTATTAGGGTAAAAGACATAAATAGAGTCTCGATGCTTGTTGGATATGGTCCGATCAGTTTCAGTTTCTGAATAACTGAAGATTTGTTCTTCCTTCTCATAGCAATTTGAGTCACCTGATCTATGTTCCACTTGATCCACGTAAGAATCGGAAAGTGATTGATGTTTGGCAACAAAAGGTTGAACATATACTTGATCCTGATACTTATGAAATGGAAAGGGTACTACACGGGATCCGTATATACCTCCCGATAATATCCATAGATAACCCGTCCTGAGTATAGGATGAACATTACCCTGTACATATTCAGGTGCATGACACACATTGGTACTCCAGTGCATTTCTCCTTCTAAGTCAGAATATATATTTTTGCGAACTTTTTCCTTGAAGGAAGATGTTCTAGCACGAACCTCGGCAATAAGCTGTTCCGATTCCACATATTGATCATTCTGAACCAAAAGCAAACTTTGTGGCGGAATGGTTAAGTTCTGTACTTGATCCTGACCATCAATAGTAATGGATAAGTTATTATGACATAGATAAGCAGGATGTCCATTACGTGTACGTGTGGGATAAACCAAATTTTCATTGAATTCAATCTTTCCATTGAAAGGGGCTCGTATATGTTCTGCAATATCACCAGTAAATACCCCCCCGGTATGAAAAGTCCTTAGTGTTAGTTGAGTTCCTGGTTCTCCAATGGATTGGCCCGCAATAATACCTACTGCTTCTCCTAATTCAATCAAGTGACTGTGAGTAGTACTCCGACCATAACATAATTGACAAATCCGAGATATACTCTTGCAAGTAAAGGGGGTTCGTATATATATTGGTTGTGTTCGAAGGTTTATTAATTGATTGGCAAGTCCAACTCCAATATCCTGATTGCGCGTGGCAATGCATCTCCTATTTATATATACATCGTCTGCTAGCACACGGCCAATCAGTATTTGTGTTCGTACAACAATTTCATTTCTGTCCCTCTCTCGACCTCGAATGGGACTTACGAAAATACCTTGGATAGTGCCACAATCTGTTCTACGTACTACAATGTGTTGAACTACTTCAACGAGTCTACGTGTGAGGTATCCAGCATCTGCTGTTCGTACAGCAGTATCCACAACTCCTTTACGAGCCCCATAACAGGAAATAATATATTCCGTTAAAGAGAGCCCTTCGCGTAAATTCCGTCGAATGGGTAGATCGATGATTTGTCCTTGAGGATCTGACATTAATCCTCTCATACCTACTAATTGGTGAACCTGAGATGTACTTCCCCTAGCTCCTGAGAAGGACATCACATGTACTGGATTTAAGGGATCAGTCATGCTAAAATTCGGATTCATTTCTTTTCTCAAATATTCACTGGTAGCATACCATATCTCAATCGATTGACGTAATTTTTCCACTGCGTGTACATTCCCATAATGATTCTGTTTCTCCGAAACAGAACCTTGTTGCTCCGCATCTTGGACGAGCCATCCTTTGGAAGGCGCTGTTAAAAGATCATCAATTCCTAATGAAATAGCTGTATCAGTAGCTTGTTGAAAACCCGAAGTCTTGAGTTGATCCAAGATATGTGATGTATATGTCATTCCGAAGTGATCTATTAATCTGCTAATAAGCTTTTTAATGGCAGTTTTATCCATCACTTTATTATAAAAGGGCAAATTATCAAAGGGCAATCTAGTTCGTTCCTTCATAAGGAAAAATCTCCATATTTTCATGAGCAGGATTAAGCAATGGGTTCAAGCCGGTTATTCGAAGGCTTCCTCGATCTCTATATCTGCACTAATGAAAAAATCATAAGATCAATAACATTAGATCCTGAGAGCTGGTAGTGATTTATTTGGGTGTTCAGAACAGGCAAACCCTTGTATGGCTTCTTCCATTTCTCGATTGAAACGAGTACGACCAACAGTTGTTCGAATGTATATATTAAGGATTTCTCCCATTCTACCTTTTCTTATTCGATAATGTTCATGGATTTCGTGGAAAGTACCCAAAGATTCGTATTGAACTTCGATAGGGGCTTCTTGGTTTACTGAGGTAATGATACGTAAATCCACTTCCCCCCACCGGAGCCATAAGGGGCTGTATAAGTCAATTCGTTTCTGTCGGTAAGCTCTGAGCACATCATCATAACTATAAAAGGAAGGTTTCTTACAAGAAAAGCTTTTATTTTCCGAGTGATACGGATGGTACCTATTCCCATAAATACCTTGACTATTTTGGACCGTTGATATATAAAGTCCAAGAAGCATATCCTGAGTCGGTATAGAAATAGGATCCCCGATAGCTGGAGACAAAAGATTTGTCTCAGAAAACATGAGTAAACGAGCTTCTGCTCTAGCTTCCAGAGATAAAGGTACATGGACAGCCATCTGATCTCCGTCGAAGTCTGCATTAAATCCCCCACAAACCGATGGATGTAAACGAATGGCACGTCCTTCTACTAAAATAGGTTGAAACGCTTGTATTCCCAATTTGTGTAAGGTAGGTGCTCGATTCAACAATATGGGATGTCCTTGCATAACCTCTTGAAGTACTTCCCATACAATGGGTCCCTTATCTCGAATCATACTTTTAGCAGTTCTTAGGTTGGGAGCAATATGTCGTCCGATGAGACTACGAATTAAAAATGCTTGAAAAAGCTCTATTGCTATTTCTGAGGGTAATCCACATTGGTACAATGATAGAAAGGGACCCACCACAATAACGGAACGACCTGAATAATCAACTCGTTTGCCTAGTAAATTTTCACGAAATCTTCCCTCTTTGCCTTCGATCACATCTGAGAACGATTTATAAGGCCTATTATGACTGTCTCTCATTGGTTTTCTGCAGATACCATTATCGAGAAGTGCATCTACGGCTTCCTGGATCAATTTTGTTTGATAAATAACAAATGACTCAGATCCACTTCTTGCTAATAAATTTGTAAGAGTATTATTCCGATTGATAACTCTTCGATAAAGTTCATTTAGATCTGACGAGGTAATAAGTCCACCTTCACCTAATTGAACGATTGGCCTCGGTTCGGGAGGAAGAACTGGTAATAGGCATAAGACCATCCATTTTGGTTCTATATTTGTTCGGAGAAAATGTTTAGCCAATTTCATGCGTCCAACCAGAAAATCCTTTCTTCTTCTAATTTTTTCATCCTCCCATCTATCCACAGTAGATTCTTGGTTCTCTTCCAATCTATTCCATTTCAATTCCACCAAGTTCTTCCATTCCATATGTGAACGATCTATAATCATTTGCAGATCCAGACCCATTAGTTGTTTCCCGATAGCATCTCCCCCAGTAGCTATTTCTCTCTCTTTAAATGTTCCAGAACCCCGAGGAAAGAGGTAATAAGGACGAGCAGAGAGGTAATGAGGAATAATCTCTCTCCAGGATTGAATCTCATAATCGAATGTACCCCGTGATCTCAATAAAGTTGGTTTGTTAGCTATGGGCCTAGCAAGAAAAAGATTTGGATAGGTTATTCTAAGATTTCCCCCCCTTCAGGATCGGACGTGAAAGTTTCCTCTCATCCGGCTCAAGTAACTAAAAAAAAAGATGCAAAAACTCTTTTTCGCTCTGAAGAGAGATCGCTACTCTCTGCTCAAGTTCCAAGTGAAATTGAGTATTCCTTTATGTTATGATTCTACAACATAGATATGGAATTATTGAGCAGTCTCCTCCCTTTCGAACAATCCTTTTCTTCTTGAAAGACCTTCAATTAGGGATTTACTTGTCTTTATCTCGTTCCATTTGATCCTTTAGGTTCCTGCTTGCTTTGCTTTACTTCGATGGTTACAATACTATTGATCGAAGCATATGTGCGATGAATAGACTCCTATAGCCATATCTTCGGTCCGGAATACCTCTATTCAGGGCTAACCCAAATAAAAGAGAATGAATTTAAAATTCCATTATCTGAAAGAAGTGTTTTCACGAAGTTCAATTAGCAATTTGATAAATAATATCTAAACCCTGGACTAATTCCTCTTTCTCAGCATCTTGAAAAGATGCTTATAATTCTGAGCTTCATGCTACTCCTCTGGAGGGTCATGTCAGAGCTAAAGGCATCCCAATGAGATTTAATAGGATGACAGTTCCTGATTACGGATCTGTATGATCGGAACTTGTGATCAAGTCACACATCGCAGTATACTGGACCTTCTAATTCTTTCCGAGTTTTAGCTAATAGATTCGCAATATAACTGGGAAGGCGTTTCAAATACCATACGTGAACCACCGGACATGCCAGTTTAATGTATCCCATTTGATATCTTCGAATTCGAGAATCAACGAATTCAACTCCACATTGTGTGCAAAATTTTGCATCTATCTTCTCATTTCCAATCCCTGGAGAATTTCCACAAGAACAAACTCCACTTTTGATAGGTCCAAAGATTCTTTCACAAAACGATCCATCTCTTTCTGGTTTATTAGTTTCATAATGTAGAGTATGAGGTTTAGTCACCTGTCCAACTATCTCACCATTAGGTAAAATTTTTTCGGACCAAGCACAAATCTGTTCGGGAGAAGCTAATCCAATTCGAAGTTGTTGATGTTTATTCTGGTCAATCATAAAAGATCTAAATTTATTGTGATCAAACTTCCTCTCTATCTATCTGAAAGTTTTTCTCAGATATAATAGCATGATTCAATTCTAGAGCTAAAGATCGTAATTCTCGAATGAGCAATCGGAAAGATTCTGGAGCAGTGTCAGGTTTAGGTATTGGCCCTCCAGTGATAATGGCACCAAGTACTTCATTACGAGTTCTAATATGGTCAGATTTGAGAGTAAGCATCTCTTGTAAAATATAAGCAACACCAAAACCTTCTAGAGCCCAAACTTCCATTTCTCCTATTCGTTGCCCCCCTCGTTTGGATTTTCCTCTAAGAGGTTGTTGTGTAACCCGTGCATAAGGTCCACTCGAACGTGCATGTATTTTCTCATCAACTTGATGACTCAATTTCGACATATAAGCTTTTCCTATTGTAACAGGTTGTTCAAAAACATCTCCTGTTCTTCCATCAATTAATCTATGTTTTCCAGGATGATCTGGTTCGAATACCCATGGATTAGCTGTTTGCTCACTAGCTTTGTAAAGTTCAGGAAACACTAGTTTTCTCGAAGCTTCTCGCTCGTATTTTTCGTCAAAAGGTGTTATTCTATAATGTTTGTTCATCGGGTTTCCTGCTAAACCGGGCAAACATTCAAAGATCTGTCCTACATTCATTCGTGAAGGTACCCCTAATGGATTCAATACCATATCAACTGGTATTCCATTTTGCAAATAGGGCATATCTTGTCTGGGCAAAACTATTGAAATAATACCTTTATTACCATGCCTTCCAGATACTTTATCACCCACTTGTATCTTACGTTTTTGTGATATATATACGTGTACTGTTTCCGCATTATCACCGGAATCATCTACTCTATTGATCCATCTCACGTCGATAACTCGACCCCTTCCACCTATAGGTGCTCTGAGACAATTTTCTCTCGCAGTGGATACCTCAATACCAAATATGGTTTGTAATAATCTTCCTTCTGGGGTACATAATGATTCTTCTATTGTTTGAGGCGTTAATTTACCTACCAAAACATCACCTGTTTCTATCCAAGATCCTAGCATTACAAGACCATTTTCGTCCAAATGACGAAGTAAATGAGCATCTAAATGAGGTATTTCTCTAGTGATTCTTTCAGGACCCTGGCTCGTCATACAGATTTCAATCCTGTATCTTACGATATGGAAAGAGGTATAAATATCTTCATATACCAGACGTTCACTAATGAGTATTGCGTCTTCGAAATTGTATCCTTCCCATGGCATATAAGCTACTAAAACGTTTTTTCCCAAAGATAGTTCTCCGCCTACCGTAGTCGCACCATCCGCCAGAATTTGTCCCTTCTTTACACATTCCCCTTGATGAATTTGAGGTTTTTGATGCGTACAAGTATTGGTATTAGAACGTTGATATATAACCGATTCTGTTCGTACAGTGTCTCCATTAACCGATGAAGTTATATTTACAGCATCGATATACTCGATCCTTCCCTCTTGTGTAGCTATAGCTACACTTCCTGAATCTAGAGCTGCTTGACCTTCCAACCCAGTTCCGGCAATGCACTTCTCGGGTCGAAAAAGTGGAACTGCTTGACGCTGCATATTAGAACCCATTAGAGCGCGATTCGCATCATTATGTTCGAGAAAAGGAATAAGGGAAACTCCAACGGAAAAATATTGGAAAGGAAAAATACTTCTGAAATGGATTTGTTCCCATGCAATAACTATAAATTCTTGTCGGTATCGAGCTGGAGTAATTTGTTCCTCTTGAATTCCTTGATTTAACGCCAAAGAATTTCCCGTAGCTATCCGATAGTATTCATCCTCATCTTCTCCCGGTAGTAGATAAACCATATGTTCTTCTCTCGATCTCTCGGAGATCTTATAGAATGGACTTTGTAAAGAACCACAATCACCAATCTTTGCATGAATAGATAATGATGCAACAAGTCCAGCATTCATTCCTTCGGACGTATCGATTGGACAAATACGCCCATAATAACTGGGATGAATATCCCGTGTCCGAAAACTAGCAGTTCGCCCTGTTAAGCCCCCAGGACCTAAATGGCTCAATTTTCGCCCATGAGCTATTTCCGTCAATGGATTAGTTTGATCCAAAAATTGGGATAAGGGGTGTGAACCAAAAAAATCTTGAAAAGTGTTTTTTAATAGAGTTGAAGTGACCAAGTTCTGAGGAGTTGATCTGCGCTTGGTTGCTCTGCGTATAGTTCTTTTAACTGCATCTTCTAAACGACCTAGAGCTAATCTAAATTGATTCTGTAATAAATCTGCTACAGAACGAATCCGTCGATTTCTGAGGTGATCTATATCATCGAGTGTACCCATTCCAAATTTAACCCCGATAAGGTAATCCACAGCAGCCAATACATCTTGTGGTAATGAAAAAATCTCGTTCTCGGGTATATCAAGGTTCAGTTTTTGGTTCAGATTTCGTCGACCAATCTTTCCCAATTCACATCTTTTTCGGAAAAATTTTTTTTGCAATTCTTTACATAGAGACTCGGAAAATACCAAATCGCCACTTATACAGTAGAGTTTTTTATAAAACTCCAGAATGGCTTTTTCCCTCGACCATAGATATTCCTCCCGCTCCCACCTCCCCTTCTTCTTCAATAAAAATAAAAATCTTTCGGGATAGCGAGTATTGTCCAGAATCTCTTCGAGATTTAAACCCATAGCTGATAATAGAACTGGAATAGATATTTTTTGTTTTCTGCTTACACGAGCCCATATCCTTTCTCCCACATCGATCTCTAATTTCGATCTTCTTCCCCAATCTGAAATCAGAGTGCCAGTATATATATAATTAATTCTATTATGGTCTAATTCCGAACGGTAATAAATACCAGGACTTATTAATATTTGATTAACTACGACTCTGTAAATCCCATTTACTACAAATGTTCCATGGGAATTCATTAAAGGAATATTTCCGAGAAATACAGTTTGTTTCTGTATCTTCCTACTATTCCTCCGAATCGATCTTGCTGGTACATATAATTCAGAGTAATATGTAAGGGACTGATATACAGCATCTCTCTCTTTGATGAAAGGTTCTGCTAATTCATATTCATTACCAAAAAGCCTGAATTCAATTTCTTTATCTATATCCTCAATTTTTGGAAAATTATGAAGTTCTTCCATCAAGCCCTGATCGATAAAACGACAAAATCCTTCAAATTGTATCTTACCAAATTCAGGGATTGTAAACGCTCCCTCATTTTCATCTAATCGCATTGGAAGTTTCCCATCTGTAGAAAAATCTATTAAATTATTCCCGATTGATCTATATGGATCAATCCGACAAAAAAGATTCGGATGTATATTCAGTCTTCACTATATCCCATGAAATTCTACCCGTATCCAGATATACTTCCAATTAAAAAAAAAAAAGGATAAGGAAGAGGTACTTTGATACTTTCTTCCAACCACGTGAAATGGAGCTATGAACGAATGAATCAAACCATTCTTAAATGTTAATCTCACTTAGAAAATTTCCTAATGAAAATAGTCAGATCGAAAGAAAGACGGAGAACAAATTAGATCCATTTCCTTTATGGTTGACTTTAGCATACATCTCATACTATACTTAAAGGACGGACGAATGACTTGAAAGGACAAAAGATTCGATCTGTCCATGGGATTCCCATATCTCGGCGACATAGCCAAGCGGTAAGGCAGAGGACTGCAAATCCTCCATCCCCAGTTCGAATCCGGGTGTCGCCTTGTTGAGGTAAGTAAATGGAAGGAAAAGTCTGTATTTCCATTACAGAACCTCTGGAGACATATTGGTACATATTACCAATATAGATAGTGAGTTACGTACATTTGATCCCGATTCCGTCGTGAATGTACGACCCTCGAGTTAGTTATAGTAACTTGTTGGTCAATGAACAAATGGATTTATTGATCTCTCATATCAGCTCGAACGTCAGTAACGTTCAGAATGCAAAGGTGGACCATTCATTTCAACTTCAACTTTGCACTATGGTTAATAGTTCCCTTATCATCTCGATGATGAAATCATTATTTTTTAGAGAACATGATCCGTATGGATATAGTCGGTATAACTTGGGCTGCTTTAATGGTAGTTTTTACATTTTCCCTTTCACTCGTAGTATGGGGGAGAAGTGGGCTATAATGGTAATGCTTAAGAATCAATTATTGCGTTCCTTCCATATCATGCATGGTAATATATTCTGTTCCATAAGGATCCAGTAATATTGAATCTTCGTTCCAAATTGAAACACTCTACATGGAATTATTTCCTCTTTATCCCCGTAAGGGATGTACGTAATCCCTTATAATTATCATTTTCCTATGAAAAATCTTATTTTCTTCAACAGGTTTGAATTCATTAGTTCTTTTCTAGAATGAGTCGATAATCTCATTTCTTCCACTGAAGAACGATCTCTCTTCTCTTTCTTAGTAGGAATAGAAAGAGTCCCTGTTTTATCGGATGGTTCCGAATTGAATTGATCGGATCTGATATGAATTCCGTTCTCGGAAAAATATGGGACATAAGTCATAGATTCCTTTGCTTTTTCATATACCATTTCAAGTGCTATATCTAACATGTGCTAGATATAGATGTTCGTACCGAAAAAAAGATGTTCAACTTTGATCCTAAAGAATCCGCAAGTACGTTCAGAATTAAGTCTGTCTGCATTGGGTCTATTTTTCCAGGAGCAGGAAGAAGGTGATGTGATCAGCTCCGCTATTTTATGGTACGAGGTCCTTCATCCTACATTTACCATATATGGATAAGTACCATTAAGATATATTTATCCATATATGGGTGTAAAAGAAGAAGTAGTACAAAAGAAAAGGTTAGATATTCTTTTCCTCCGTACTACTTCTTCTTTTCTTTTCAAAAAAAATTAAAAGCAATCCCTACCCTGTATTGTTGTAATACAATAGATCCACCCTATATTGTTGTAATATAAAAGATCTCATAACCTATTTTATACTTATGATCTGGATCATAAAGATCTATCTAGTGATCAGCAATCAATTGATTTTCATCAAAATCAATTGCTTCCACTGCTTGCACTGGCCGTTTTGACGTAAGGGATAAGTAGAAAAGCAGTAGGAACTGCAAGGAACAGTAGAACAGCAATAAATGCAAGGGTATTTACTTCCATGATCTCCTTATTTTAACTTTGTTCAAAAATAGCTCGAGATTTGATCTCATTTTGATCTCATTTTGATCTCATAGAGATGAATGAATCTTTCTTTCAAGATCCATGAAATAGATGTATGTCATTGATAGAATTGGTTCGAGTAACGGAATCTAACTAATGGATTGAATGAATTCTTCGATGGAAATAGTATAACCTAATACGATCACTTTTGATAAGACTAGTAGTAAAAACTTACGTGCATCAGAAAACGTTCCGATCAACACATGTCTGGTATAATTTCGAAAGAATAGGATTCGTACGAATAAGAACCTTATGCTCCTCCAGAAGACGTTCGTCAGACATGAGAGATATTTTGCTTGGATCTCCACGATTTAGATGGAATTGTGAATCTATCCCGCTTCGGTGATGATATAGAAAGAAGTATCCCATATCGAATTTATCCAGAGGCCCACCCATGACCCTGGAATGATAAGGACTAGTCCGTCCAGATCCTGACATGATCATTCACAGTTCACTTACTATTGGATCGGGACTGACGGGACTCGAACCCGCAACTTCCGTCTTGACAGGGCGGTACTCTAACCAATTGAGCTACAATCCCAATACAGTACAGTTCACCTACTATTAGATAATATTTATTTCATGATAGGTGCTAGATAGGTCATATAGATTATGCGAGTGCTAGGTCGATTAAATATCTTATCCTTCTCTTTCATTTTTGAAATGTATCGATTCATACGGAATTGGGCATCTACGATATGAATAGATATCGATGTCGGGGTTCAATAACCAATTATCTTTTCATTCATGATTAGCATGAATATAACCATACCGATAGATTGGTATTGATGATATTGGTTGGGTCGAGCTGGATTTGAACCAGCGTAGGCATATTGCCAACGGATTTACAGTCCGTCCTCATTAACCACTCGGGCATCGACCCAGGAACAAGACAGTAATTGAAAATTATTTAGGATACCTAACGAATGGATCATGGTACCCCCAGGGGAAGTTGAATCCCCGTTGCCTCCTTGAAAGAGAGATGTCCTGATCCACTAGACGATAGGGGCCACCAATCTATTCTTTATAATATGAAAGTGATCGGGAAGTTGTCAATAATATTACAAGAATTCTTGGTTTCCTCAAGGTTTTTTTCAATAAACTTGCCTATCGATAAAATGGAGTCCCTTCAGAAATTAAATATTGCAACTAAAACAACTCTAAAGCAATTTACGGAATCTATATTTGTGATCCATCGGCCCAGTTCCGATAAAAAAGACTTTATGGACTCAAATTATACAAAATGTTTCATACTTGATAATTTAAATAATTTTGATAATTTAAATAATTTTGATTATTTAAATTATTTTGATAATTTAAATAATTTTGATTATTTAAATAGTGAATGGGGCTTATCGTTCTCTAATCGAAGTTATCCGGAAAAGACTCAAAAAAAAGTATAAATGGGTTGGTTGGACAAAAGATCGATCCGTATGTTACAATCGGATCGTGGCGGGTATAGTTTAGCGGTAAAAGTGTGATTCGTTACATTATCAACTCGAATAATGGAAGGATCTTTTACATGGATCTTTGATCCATCTAAAGCTCTATTTCCAGATAGGTTCAAAACCTCCCCTATACCATCCATCCAGAGTTCATATGTTACACAACTTCATATACTTTACGTTCCCATATTAGAGTATAGTGCTTCACTTCTTTCCATTAAAACAAATGCCCGTTGGTGTTCCAAAAGTGCCTTTCCGAGCCCCTGGAGATGAAGATGCAACTTGGGTCGACTTATACAACCGACTTTATCGAGAGAGATTACTTTTTTTGGCTCAGGATATCAATCACGAGATTGCAAATCAACTCATGGGTCTCATGGTATATTTGAGTGCAGAAGATTCAAATAAAGATATTTTCTCATTTATCAACTGTCCCGGTGGATCAGTAATACCAGGGGTAGGTCTTTTCGATATGATGCAAGCAATAGTACCAGATGTACATACAATATGCATGGGGGTAGCTGCTTCAATGGGATCTTTCATCCTAATCGGGGGAGAAATGCCTAAACGTATAGCATTACCTCACGCTAGGATTATGATCCACCAACCTGCTAGTTCCTATTATGACGGATCGGCTGCAGATTTTCATAACGAATCGAAACACGTAACGATGCTTCGCGATTACATAACCAGATGTTATATAGAAAGAACGGACCAACCCGGAGAGGTAATTCAACGGGACCTGAACAGAGATGTTTTTATGTCAGCAACAGAAGCCCAAGCTTATGGCATTGTTGATGTCGTAGCGGAAGGTTGATCTCATAGCGGAAGATCCTCTTTTTAATTTATTTTTATAATGAACTGTAAACTGTGATCTCTTTGTTCCTTTAAAAAAAAAAAGGGGGGGGGGAAGTGATTCATTTCATAATCACCTGATATGGTATGGTTAGGATCAATCCGAACCAGTTGATTCCGCATACAATACAGCTAGAATGCCCACTATTCAACAACTTATTAGAAATGCAAGACAGCCAATAGAGAATAGAAAAAAATCTCCTGCTCTTCGAGGATGTCCTCAGCGTAGAGGAGTATGTGCTAGGGTGTATGTGCGACTCGTTTGGATCAGAAACTTAAACAGACTGGGAAATTCTTACAACGGAATAACAGAATAATTTTCCCGCTGTAATCAAGTAAAGATCCATCATCTAACCTTACCGGGGATGAAATTTATGGTTTCCATTGGTGCAAATCCAATCACCTTGATGTGGGATGAAAAGCAATTCCTCATTGGTAGCGAATGGTCATCAATCCATTGAGCGGGGAAATCATGCAAATTGAAGAAGCATAAAGTTTATGCTCATATTGCCGCGAGAACGGAACAACAGGGTCAGCTACCTGGCCAACCCCAGAATTACATGTCGTTACTGTATTAATAGATCTTGTAATGAGAGTATTTATTACTTCAAGAGTAGAGCTGGAGATGGTAAACCGTACAAGTTACCGATAACATACTCATCTCATATTTCGGAAATGAATAAAAGGCTCCGGCGTATAGAGAGGACCTTACCGTTGGAGAAAGAACCATAGAAACGATGAAACCCATGATTTTTTCTCATTCTCAGTACAAGGTCCCAGTCCTTGCCTACCAGGAAGATGCCTATCCAAAGGGAATTATGGTTGGGAAGGTTGCAGTAGCAAAAGCCATTGGAACTTTTATTTTCTAAATAAGAAGAATCAGTGTTATTCTTCAATGGACCAAACAAAACAAATGACTAACCGAGAAAAATATTAGCGATTCATGAGAGTAAACTTCAATGACCAGAGTGAAACGTGGATATATAGCTCGAAAACGTCGGAAAAAAATTCTTGCATTTGTATCAGGCTCTCGAGGGGCCCATTCGAAACTTTTTCGAACTGCTAACCAACGGAAAGCTAGAGCCTTAGTTTCCGCCCACCGAGATAGAGGTAAACGCAAGAGAGATCTTCGTCGTTTGTGGATTACTCGGATCAATGCAGCAGCTCGTGCCAATGGGGTTTCTTATAATAGATTCATCCAATATTTGTACAAGAGGCAGTTGCTTCCAAATCGTAAAACACTCGCACAAATAGCTGTATTAGATAGTAATTGCTTTTCCACCATCTTTAACAACTTATCGTATGATGAAATAGGTTAGGTATAGATGAAATAAATAGGTAAAGATGGAATGGATAGAACAGATTCTCCCGGAGAATTCCCTCCGGGAAGGTCGAAATATTGAAAAGTTTTTTCATATTGGATTGGAAATGAACGAAAAGAATTCAATCCAATTATTTTCCAAAAATGAAATCCTGTTGACTTTTTCAACAATAGACTCAAGATCTGCATCTTTATCGAACATATATTCCAGCTCCGATTTGATTAAGGAGTAGGCTTATTTCCCATGGATCAAATTAGTTTTCATTATAAAGAAAAGGTAACAAAGATAGAATACGAGCTCGTTTAATAGCGTTAGTCATTAGACGTTGTTGTTTTGAAGTTAATCTATTCACTCGGCCGGATAATATTTTTCCTTGCTCACTAATAAATCGACTAATTAGGCTCATATTTTTATAATCGATCCGATCTCCCGACCTAATAGGTGACAAATGTCTACGAATTGGTTTCAAATATCTACGAATTGGTTTAAAACGTCTGCGAATTGGTTTCAAATGTCTACGAAAAGATTGCTTGGGTTTATCCATAGTTTGTTTCATGAACCTTTTGAATACTATTTATTCCAAATCTTTTTAAAATATTGTTCCATTAAAGATCTTGTTGAAATACCATTTCTTTTTATATCTGTGATTTATTCCTATCCATGGGTAGTACGTTTAATCTCTTTTTTTTATCTCTCCATGAATGGTATGCTTGTAACAATAGGGACAAAATTTATTTGATTCCAATCGAATAGGTGTATTGCGTCGATTTTTCCGAGTCGTATATCTAGAAATCCCCGGGAATCTTTTATAAACACTATCTTGGGTACAACTAGTGCACTCCAAAGTAATTGTTACTCTTATATCTCCGCTCTTGGCCATAAACTTACTCTGAATATTGGTTTTGCTTTTCGACCTCAAAAATAAAAAGGGAAAAAGGGATAGAAGTTGATAGCCGGAGATCCTACGGTGAAACATTTGAAAGTAAAAAAATGATTGATCAGGAGTGAGTTTTCAGTTTTACTTACAAAATTTAATGTGGAAAGAATCTTTAGATCGATATTTCTACTTGAATTCTACCCCCTTCCAGTCCTAAACTTAGATCCTTTTTGGGGCTGAATGCACTAATTTCTCCAAGAGGTAGGAGAAGTCAATCTAGCACAATCTTTTTTCCCTTGGCTTTAATAAAAAAATTAAAAAGAGGAAAGAGAAAAAAAAAGACCATCTGGAAAAAAACGATTGATTTCTATCAATAGGGCGGCTAAAAAACTGACGCATAAAATAGCTAACACAGGCGCTGTGGAAAGATAGGTCTTTAGATCTTGCATTGTAAATTCTCCTTATTGATCATAATGTGTAAGTGATTCAACCGTATCAATAGTATAGTTATGAATCCTAGATAAAACTCGGAACTGATGAATATATATATAATGTGATCCGGGCTGTGGTCCTATTTATAGAAAAGGAAAAAGATGTTTCATCACCATAATTAATAGTGATATCCTAGATAATAGACCTTACATGTATAAAGTCTTTTCACTCACGAGACCGAAGAGAAATGAAGGTGGAAAAATGTGGGAAACATATTTCGAATTCTATAAAATAAAATTAAAATAACATTGTCTAATGATTAGAAGGGATGTAGCGCAGCTTGGTAGCGTGTTTGTTTTGGGTACAAAATGTCGCAGGTTCAAATCCTGTCATCCCTACCTTTCCCTTCTTTTCTATGGAAAGAAAGGAATGAAAGATCATTTGATATCGATTCGACGGGAACATCAAATAATTGAATCGTATCAGATGCGAAAGTGTTTTGCTCTAAGAGTATCAACAAAAGGTATTTTTCCTTCATCTCCGAATATTAAAGAAAGCGCTCTTAGTTCAGTTCGGTAGAACGTAGGTCTCCAAAACCTGATGCCGTAGGTTCAAATCCTACAGAGCGTGATTCTGTTCCTATCAAATCCAACCCTCAAAATTATCGATAATTCATTCCAACTGGAACGAGCAATGGAATCTGACCTCCTAGGAAAAGTAGGAGGCCAATGAAATTGGAGGATATTCCAGGATCAAATATCCAATTGATCACCACGTCGGTATTGTGAATATGCAGTTACGAATAATCCGGCCAAAGTTATAGGAATTAGACCTAACACAATTCCGGATGGCAAAGCCTCAATCATTTCTATTCAACGGAATAAGTAGGGATAATAGCTATACTGGATAGTACCCTTAATTTGCTATGAATCTCAATGATCAGAAATTTATATAGAGGGAATAAACAAAATTATTGAAATTGAAATAGTGAACTGAGAGGGTTTCCCCTTCCTTCATTTTGAATAAGTTGTATCTTGCTCGAACTAATGAATAGGACTAGGGTGAAAATGATAGAAGCCAATAAGAAACCGAAATAACTAATTATAGTAGGCGTGTAAGGACTGAATGAAATATGGTTTATACATATCTTCATGAGACAATTACCTAAATTTTTCTTTTCGTAACCTTGAGATCAGAATACAAAAGATCAATTGTCCCAATTCGTACCAATTCTCCTATATCTACTATAGGGTATGTATGAATGAACATGGATGAGAGGAGATCTATAGTAGAAATCTCTTCATTATCCTAGAAATCATTCATCGAGCAACTAATGAATAGCACCGGCAAACCCCTTCACAAATTGTCGAATGTAATCTTCTTACAGGGTGAATGAATTCTCAATCAGTACGATTGGATCACCTGGCATTATCTTTTTACCAGCAGCTATCGGTCCAGAGACTGGACCGGAAGAAAACTCTCCACAGACATAGCCAAAGTTTTGTGAATTTCACGTTTAGGTGTAAGAAAGAATATGAATATCCAGTTTGTCCTTTCATTTCTCGATCTTATTGATCCAATCATTCGACCCTCTAGACGGATTAGGTTTTTTAAATATTAATTATTATAGCGAGTAGAGCCCGATATTACAGAAATTCCACCTATTGAAAAGAGTAACTTGTAATTTCACATACCTAAAATTGACTAGGTTCTATTGCACTATCCACTTGGTTTTATCTAATAAGTAACACCTACTCGTTAATACAAGGTACTATATAATAAGTCTGTGGCATAACTCCATCTGTGCCGGATACTATTGGAAAAGCAACATACATCTGCGTAGCACCAATGATCCCCGTGCAATTTGAATTACTGGGTTCATCTACACGGGCATAATGTCATGTCGGAATGAAAAAGGAAGAATATAAAAGAATAATATTCTGGATGAGTTTTATTGATAGTGATTGATATCCTTTGCAAGCGGCACTCATCCTCTTTTTCGGTTCTAAAGTCACCCGTATGCAGAAGCTAATTCCAATCGAAAATTTCCACTATGCTATTGTTACAACATCGATTGAGGGAGTTGGGGTTCCTTACGCCCGGACGGACCTCGGAACATGCAATATTCTCTTCTTTCTGTTGGGATTTAGTCGACCAAACAGAGATAGAATAACTGCTGGCAGGAACAGAATCATTCTATCCCGTTCCTTCTCGATACTCATCAAAATTGTATTGCTGTGTCAGAAGAAAGCTAGCTATACTGGTCCAGTAGACTTTAAAGATACCCTTGGTATAACATTGACAATCGAACAAGGATTGGAGAAGATATCAGTAGTTTTCCATTTCCTGATCTCTATCTTTCATGGGATCAATTCCCCCTTGACTGACTTTACAATAATATATGGAGCTGAGCATGTCTGGGAATACGGGAGAACGCTCCTTTGCTGACATTATTACTAGTATTAGATACTGGGTTATCCATAGCATTACCATACCTTCTCTATTCATTGCAGGTTGGTTATTTGTAAGCACGGGTTTGGCTTATGATGTGTTCGGGAGCCCCCGGCCAAATGAGTATTTCACAGAAAGTCGACAAGAGGTTCCATTAGTAACTGGCCGTTTCGATCCGTTAGAGCAACTCGATGAATTTACTAGATCTTTTTAGGAGGCACTAATGACTATAGATAGAACTTTTCCAATTTTTACAGTTAGATGGTTGGCCGTTCACGGGCTAGCTATCCCTACAGTTTTTTTCTTGGGATCAATATCGGCAATGCAGTTCATCCAACGATAAACTCTATACTAAAGGAAGAGGAAGTATGTAGATATGACACGACCGAACCCGAACGACCAAAATGTTGAATTGAATCGTACCAGTCTCTACTGGGGGTTGCTACTAATTTTTGTACTTGCTGTTCCATTCTCCAATTATTTTTTCAATTAGGAACAATGATAATATTCTCACTCCATTCGAAGAGATCCAATACGCATAATTATCTATGCTATGACTGTTTATGTCTCGAGTATGACCACTTAAGAAAATGTGAAAGGGAGTAAGAGAAATGGCCGATACCACTGGAAGGATCCCTCTTTGGTTGATAGGTACTGTAACTGGTATTATCGTGATTGGTCTACTGGGTGTCTTTTTCTATGGTTCATATTCCGGATTAGGGTCATCCCTATAGTAGGGGAAATGCACTTACTGTCTGTGGGAAATAGTATACATGCGAAAGTGAAAAATCGATAAGGCCTTACCCTTCTTTGAAGGGTAAGGCCTTATCGAAATCTCTTTTTGAGATTCTTTCTATATTAATCTGAATTAGAAGAGAAGATTCGTACAAATAAAATGACTCTGTCATTTACTTCATTCAATGCCTTTCAGTCAAGTGATGAGCCAATCTATTCTTCCGCTATATGATCGGAAAAAATTTGGATCGATCAAATTTAAATATCTGTCGAAGGAACAACAGAAAAACGGATAATATTAAGTACTAAATATTTGCTCATTTATCTGATGGAAGATTATGCGAAGTTTTTGTAAAAACCCGAACTATACTATGAGAATCTAAATGTGCATATAGAATATTTTCTTCTATTTTCTTCTATTTTTTTGGCTTACAAAATAAAAGAGGAGGAAAAACACCTTTTCTTCATTTTCTCTCATTAGGAACAAACCCTATCAAAAGTTTTATAGGTTTTTTTTATGAGTGATATTGCCCCTTACTTGTCTGCTCTTCCTTCTTTAGAAATTTTCAGTATAACGTACAAAATAATCTTCAAATTACGAAGGAATTGACGAATAGGACAAGATCGGAAACCCAATTAGTTCTTCGAATAATGAAATAGGAGAATGGGATCAGAGAAAATAGGAATCTTCTCCAAGATTGCTTAGTTATTCTCCTCATCTCTCCTCCCTACGATCTATCTCTATTTTCCGGATCGTTTGGACAAGGAAAGGAGGGAATGGCATGTATATAGTACACGATATAGCATATCGGGGATCGTTCAACAAGTTGATCTGTTCCAGTGCTTATGGAGTCACTCCCTATTTCAATTTTATTCCAATTTAGATCTAAATGAACATTTTATCAAGAATATATAAGGGAGAAGAAGGATAAAAGGCTCCGAAGGGGTATTAATTTTTGAATCAATAAGTAAACTTCATGTTCAAAAATCTATGGACCTAAAGATTCATCTCGGCCAATTGAACTTTCTCAAATTGTTTCTTCTTAAGGACCAAAAATATCTGTGCCAGAATGACAGATGCTAAGAATAATAAAAGACCTTTAACACGTAATGGATCTTGAAGTACTATCTCTGCATCTCCTTGACCAAATCCACCCAAATTAGGGTTATTCGTTAATGGCTGATCGACCTTGATCAATTCGCCTTCTGAAATAAGAAGCTCCGGTCCTGGAGGTACAATGTCAACCACTTGCCCACCGTCTGATGTATTATCGATAGTTATCTCATATCCACCCTTTTCTTTACGTAAAATTTTGCTCACTCTTCCTGTTGCTGAAGCACTATAGACCGTATTGTTGCTCTTACTCCCGTCGGGATAAATTTGTCCTCTTCCTCTATTACCACCCACATATATGGGATATTTCAGGAAGTGAGCTTCTTTATCAGTAGAAGGATCTGGTGAAAGGATGGGGAACACAAGTTCACTATATTTTTGACCGGGAACAGGACCTATTACAATAATGTTTTTTTTATTGGGACGATAGTTCTGAAAATAAAGATTACCCGTCTTTTGTCTAATCTCAGGGGAAATACGATCCGGAGGGGCTAATTCAAAGCCCTCGGGTAAAATTAGAACAGCTCCTACATTTAAAGCCCCTTTCTTGCCATTAGCAAGAACTTGTTTCATCTGCATATCATAGGGGATCTTAACAACTGCTTCAAATACGGTATTGGGAAGCACGGATTGTGGAACCTCAATATCCACAGGTTTTTTTGCCAAGTGACAATTGGCACATACAATACGTCCAGTGGCTTCTCGGGGATTTTCATAACCCTGCTGTGCAAAAATGGGATATGCATTCGAAATGGATGTCCGAGTTATGATATGTATCATGACCAGGACGGAAATTAACCGAGTCATCTTTTTCGCCCATTCATAAGTATTTCTATTTTGCATGGTTCAATTATTGGTTCCAAATCATTTTTGGGGTGAGAGTAGGTAGCTATCATAGTTACCTGTCAAAAATTCTGCTACTATATTGATTTAACCAAACCTAAAAATAAGAAATCGGAAGTCTCGCACCAGGAGAAGAATGAAGGGGAGGAATAGCTAATTCCTGAACACGGAAAACACTTTATTATTCTGTTTCAATTGTTTCGGTCGGAGAAAACAACCTACCTATTCTTTATTCATTCATCGAATGATAAATTACTACAAGTGAAGGAGATATACGATTGAAACGACGGAAGATCCAATATTTAAGAATCGTATCTAAGATGACTGGAAAAGTTGAAACAAGACCAGATATGATTCGTTCATTATGGGCAAATCCATAACTTTCGGAGATCGAATCGATCATCAGTTCCCAACCATGGGGTGAATGAAACCCAATACATAGATCGGTTGCTAAAAGAATTAGAAAAGCTTTCATTGTATCGCTCAGACTATAGAAGAATTCTTGGATCCAAGAATTTATAATAGCGAGTTTATTCTTACCCAGAATGATATAAGCACTTATAAAAGCAAAACCTATTATATTTGTTAATAAATGTGATATTATCTGGATACAATCTTCATTGTACATTTCGACCAATTGGATCGTTTCTTTGTGAATCTCTATACGAATAGATTGTGAATGTGTTCCCAAAGAATCTTCCACCATTCTTTCTAACAAGAATAGTTCTTCTATTTTCTCAAATCTTCCCAGAGCATTTTGTTCCTGGAGATAATCAAAAATTTTCTGAGATTTAACCGTATTCCACCAATTTGTAACCCAAGGCTCCAAACCTTTCCGTAATGAAATAGGAATTACCCAAGGCAGTACTACTAAACATGCGAGATATCGTAGGGAAGCTGATGCTTTATATTCGGACACTTCCAATTCGTGAATCGCTAACGAACCTGATTCACTTGTCAGTTCTGTCCGAAATCTAGACAAAGTACGAGTGATAGAATGAGGTATGGGATCCATAGATTGATCTATTGCGTAATTGTTTGATCCCGATCAAAAAAATATACTCGGGAAAAAAGTAAAAGGTTTGTTCAAAATGGGTGAGACGGAGCATAAGGAGATCATTCCAAATCATTTATATATGGACCAATTATCTATTCATTTTTTTCATCTTCTTCTTTTTTAGAAGAATAAAGTAACATAAGTCTTATTCATTGCCAAGATCTTTTGAATCCTGATCACTAGATCCTTTACGAATATTTCCCCAGTTATCTCCAAAGATGACAAACGCTCTTGAAAAATGAGAGAACGACAAAAAGTCATAATTGGATCGTGATGAGAGGAAAAAGCGTTTTAGTTTTAGGGAAACCGGACCACTCTATCTAGTAATTGTTGTTTCTGAGACATCATATTCATCTACTGGTACCAGTTCTATTTTAACTTATTGCTTTTTCTATATTACCTCTTTCTATACTATTTCATAAAAATAGTATATTGTTCGTAAAGATCCTATATCGTTCCATTTTCATACAATGAAATATTTATTGAAATTTCCTGATTGGATATTTATTCATGTTCCTTTATCCTCGACATATATTCAAATGTTTTTACATTTGAATGTATGTCGAGGATAAAGACACCCCCGATTTCAAAACCCTTCAATGGATACACGCAAGAAACGGGCTGATTCAGCGGCTTTCTGTTCGATCTCCCTTAGGTTCACATTATCACCAGTACGAGTTAAAGGAATGTCTTGTCGGCCCTTTATTTCCATATAAAGAACACGACGAGGGGAAATACCTTCTTGAATTTCCATTTTGATCATCTGAATATCCTTCATAAGAAATCGTGGGAAAATACGACGATTTATTCCGGGAAATCCCCAACGAAAAAGACATACAATTCCTTTTTTTTTATCGAACTTATTATAGCCACTACCCACATTGAACAAAATTGTGCACCACAGATAAGAGCTAATGAACAGACCTGCAATACCATAAAAACACATTACAATTCCTTGTGGAACAAAGAGTATTTGCTGAGATGACAATAGGGGTATCAGGTTCTCACCAAAATAACTCGAGATCCCGACTAGGAAAAATCCTAGTGAACCCAGAAAGAGGATACAAGCCCAAAAGAAATTACTTCTTTTTCGAGACCCTGTTATAGGTTCTATCCAGAGCCATTTGGATCGACGATTCATAAAAAATTGTATTCAATTCCATCCTATTGAAGTTGAGGGAATAGCCAACTTTTTTATCCTTTGGTTCCCAAACTCTTATGAACTATCTATATAGATAGATAAATTTTCAGTTAAGTCAGCCAAGTTTGTCTTCTTGTCCATTCTTACCATCCATTTCAAATGGGTCCTTCCCTAATTTCTCAATTTTAGAAACAACATTGGATCAGTGGAGTATAAATATCTCCTGGAATAGATATCTATACCGTATGAAAAAAGAAAACCGACCACATTAACATATTGACCCATACCTATTTATTGACATATGTGTAGATCCTATCTGTATATGTATATGAATATGAATATTAATAAATATCCATATTCATATATATATAATTTGGATATTTATACCTATTTTGTGTCTATAAGAGTTCTATCTTATATCATCTAAAATAGATATAGATATCCTATCTGTTCTGCAATTGAAAGATCTAAACCCATTTATTAAATCTGATTTGATCAGATTCATAAAATCTCGTCCTTCTGAATATACAGATAAGAAAGAACCATTGTAATTGCCGGAAGTAATAAGCCGACTAAAGGCACCAAAATAGAGGGTAGGATAGGGAGTAGGTTAGAGAGTAGGTTAAAGAGTAGGTTAGAGAGTAGGTTAGGGATTATCATAGAACGAGTACCTTACTTAATCAATGAAATGTTTATCCATATTACAAAGAATAATTATAAGGTCAAATAAGTGATGGGACCAAATAAGCGGTCCCATTCGTCCTTCTTCATAGAATACATGTATGCAAGTGTTCGTTGTTCCTTTCCCCGTCTCTCCCGAAAATACTAAAAAAGCATTTCCAGTTGGGGCAATTTTTTTTTTTAATAAGATCTCGATGAGTTCAACAATGAGTTCTATATTACAACATAGAGATCCATTAGAACACTTACTATATAAGTAAAATAGTGGAAGAACATGAATCCTGACCAAAATTTCTCTGATTTCTGAAAGCGGAGAATTGGCTATATGGATTGTTAGTATAGGCTCGAGGATCATAAATTGTTAATAAGAAGGGGGTGAAAAGCAATTCTCTCCTTCGCCGCGATAAGAAACTGTATCACTGTCACTTCCGTTACAAGGAACTCGATTTGATCCTTTTTCCTGATAAGGAAACTCAACGTTCATTTTTTTCTTTTTATTTATTTACAAGGAAGACCGTAAAACGTAAAACCAAAATAGTTCACTCAGAACACCTTTTAAGAGATTACGTGGAACGATCAGATCAAATAAACCATGACCAAATAAATGCTCAGTCACCTGAAAATCTTCAATCACTTTCTGACCTAATGTCTGTTCGATTACTCTTTTACCTGCAAATGCAATGTACGCTTTAGGTTCGGCAATAATAATATCTCCCAACATGCCAAAACTAGCAGTCACTCCACCAGTTGTCGGTGACGTCAGAATCGATATATATAACAACTTTTTCTCCTTCTGATGAATATATAATGCAGAAGCTATTTTAGCCATTTGCATTAAACTAAAACTTCCTTCTTGCATACGTGCTCCTCCGGAAGCACACACCATAATTAATGGAAGAGATTCCGCGGTAGCGCGCTCGATCAGACGGGTTATTTTCTCACCTACTACAGAGCCCATACTACCTCCCATGAACTGAAAATCCATAACTCCGAGTGCGATAGTAAGACCATTTAATTGACCTATGCCTGTTTGAATAGCATCAGTTAAACCTGTCTCTATTTGATAGAAAGTGATATGATCCTTATAAGATTCATCCTCAGAATTAAGATTATCAGAATGAGAAGGTTCATTCTCAGAATAAAATTGAAGAACATCTAGAGTGTACATGTCTTCATCCATAGGACGCCAAGTGTCACGATCAATTGGAAGTTCTATTCTATCTGAACTATTCATTTGCAGATAATATCCACATTCTTTACAAACACTTTGATTCTCTCTCAAGAATCTGAGATATAGTAAGTTCTCGCAATTATCGCATTGAGCCCATAACTTCTTAATTTTAGCGTAATCAATACTTTTATTCTTGTTTTTCTCCGTCTCATTGGCATCCTTACTATCCCTTTCGACCGAATTTTTTAGTAATGCAGTTATTTTACGCTTGTCTTCGAACCACTCCTTTATAGACATAGAGTTTTCCTTCCATATAAAGGTGAAAATTGTTACTTTTCCTATCTTATTTTGTATGAAGAGAAGTCGTATAAGTATAAATACAATGATGAAAATTATTAATCAATAGTGGAATGAATCATTGAGAAATCATTTCCATTCATTATTGATTAGGAATCTGAAGTATCGATCCGGGATTATGATAGAATACTTTATTCTATTATAAAGAAAGATTCTCTCCTATATCGCGATGGAAAGGAATTTTCATTTAAAATACAACATCTTTTGGGCTAGAAGGGATTTGAACCCTTGACTTCACGGTCCGGAACCATGAGCTCTGATCCACTGAGCTACCAACCCTATCGAATGATCTATAAGATCATTGTAAAGGATGAATAGGATTCGTTATCGAATGCTTGACCCCAAAAAATTTTCATAAATAACTCTGTTTGAGATATTTAACCTTGGAAATATCTATATATCAATATCTACATAGATATTGATATATAGATATTAATATATGGAAATTCCATATATATAGATATTAATATATGGAAATTCCATATATTGATTGATATCTGAAATTCCATATCTCCGCTCACGATTTGGACTAATATTTGGGGTAGTAGTAAAAGATTGGGCCGAGTCCGATTGGTAGAACGAAAGTCACTGGATTACAAGCGATCAATCACATCAAATTCAAATTTGATCTCCTTCCATATTTCACAAGCAGAAGCTAGTTCAGGACTCCATTTACAAGCTTCACGGATCACTTCATTACCTTCACGAGCAAGATCACGTCCTTCATTACGAGCTTGTACACAAGCTTCTAGAGCAACCCGATTAGCTACTGCACCAGGTGCATTTCCCCAAGGATGTCCCAAAGTTCCCCCACCAAACTGTAGTACGGAATCATCCCCAAAGATCTCGGTCAGAGCAGGCATATGCCAAACGTGAATACCTCCTGAAGCTACGGGCAGAACACCTGGCATAGATACCCAATCTTGAGTGAAGTAAATACCACGACTTCGATCTTTTTCGATAAAATCATCACGCAGTAGATCAACAAACCCTAAAGTTACGTCTCGTTCCCCTTCAAGTTTACCTACTACAGTACCGGCGTGAATATGATCTCCACCGGACATACGCAATGCTTTAGCCAGTACCCGGAAATGCATACCATGATTTCTTTGTCTGTCAATAACTGCATGCATCGCGCGGTGAATGTGAAGAAGTAGGCCGTTGTCTCGGCAATAATGAGCCAAAGAAGTATTTGCGGTAAAACCTCCCGTCAGGTAGTCATGCATAACGATAGGAACTCCCAATTCTCTTGCAAATATTGCCCTTTTCATCATTTCTTCACATGTACCTGCAGTAGCATTCAAATAATGTCCCTTAATTTCACCCGTCTCAGCCTGGGCCTTATTAATTGCTTCCGCACAAAAGACAAAACGATCTCTCCAGCGCATGAATGGTTGGGAATTTACGTTCTCATCATCCTTAGTAAAATCGAGTCCACCACGGAGACATTCGTAAACTGCTCTACCATAGTTTTTGGCTGATAGACCCAATTTTGGTTTGATAGTACATCCCAATAAAGGACGACCATATTTGTTCAATTTATCTCTTTCAACTTGGATACCATGAGGTGGACCCTGAAAAGTTTTGGAATAAGAAGGGGGAATCCGCAAATCTTCCAAACGTAGAGCCCGTAAGGCCTTGAATCCAAATACATTACCTACAATGGAAGTGAACAAGTTAGTAACAGAACCTTCTTCGAAAAGGTCTAAGGGGTAAGCTACATAGGCAATAAATTGAGTCTCCTCTCCAGGAACGGGCTCGATGTCATAGCATCGCCCCTTGTAACGATCGAGACTAGTAAGTCCATCGGTCCAAACAGTGGTCCATGTACCGGTGGAAGATTCAGCAGCTACTGCTGCTCCCGCTTCTTCAGGTGGCACCCCGGGTTGAGGAGTTACTCGGAATGCTGCCAAGATATCTGTATCTTTGGTCTGATATTCAGGAGTATAATAAGTTAATCTGTAATCTTTAACACCAGCTTTGAATCCGACACTAGCTTTAGTCTCTGTTTTTGGTGACATAAGTCCCTCCTTTATTCATAATTATTTCTCGCAAGGACGAGGTCTGCTCGACATGGACCGAACGTAAACAATCAATTTTTATAGAAATATCCTACAAAAAGTCGTCCGTTATTGGGGTGCTAGATACACCCTCATTGTATAGTGTTCTTTATGTATGACGCAACCCAATCTTTGCTCTTGAAGTTCTTCCTCCATGGATTGACCCGAGAACCTTTCAGTGGTTAAACTAGTTCATGAATGAAATCAAGGAACCGAATGGACCTTTGACCATAATGGTGCGAATTGTCCGAAAATACATATACAGATGTGCGTATGAAGAGAAGAGATAATGATCAATGAGAGAAAGGTCATGAATATCAAGTTTCATATTTCACAGATGATCTGGACATAATTTTGAAGTATTTTCGGTTTTAGTTATGGATAAATTGGTTCTAGTTATAGATAAATCGAATACTTCCTCATGATCCTTATTCATATCCATCTACCTACTTCATATTCCAAATATGGATGAATTTAAACTTTTAAATAAAGTTGGATTTTACCAAGGTGGTAACTTCCATTTATTATTTACTGGTCTGATCGACCCAATATGGAACATTTTTTTTATTTTTTTTTTTTTTTTTTTATTGATGATATTGGCAAAATCATATTTATATATTCTTCATGGAAATTATTTCCATTTTTGTATGAGAAAAAATCCTCTTGTTCTTGGGGTTTCCGCGAGTGTAGAAACAAATGTGGGACGTATTGCTCAAATCATTGGCCCAGTACTGGATGTCTCTTTTCCTCCAGGTAATATGCCTAATATTTACAATTCATTGATAGTTAAGGGTCAAGGTACAGCCGGTCAAGAAATTCAGGTTACTTGTGAGGTACAACAATTATTAGGAAATCATAAGGTTAGAGCTGTAGCTATGAGTGCTACAGATGGTTTGACGAGAGGAATGAGAGTGATTGACACGGGAGCTCCTCTAAGTGTTCCAGTTGGTGGAGCTACTCTCGGACGAATTTTCAATGTTCTTGGAGAACCTGTCGATAATTTGGGTCCTGTAGATGCTCGCATAACATCTCCTATTCATAGACCTGCTCCCGCCTTTACAGAGTTGGATACAAAATTATCCATCTTCGAAACAGGCATTAAAGTAGTAGATCTTTTGGCTCCTTACCGCCGTGGGGGAAAAATTGGTTTATTTGGAGGAGCTGGAGTGGGTAAAACAGTACTCATTATGGAGTTGATCAACAACATTGCTAAGGCTCATGGAGGGGTATCTGTATTTGGAGGAGTAGGAGAACGTACCCGTGAAGGGAATGATCTTTACATGGAAATGAAAGAATCGGGAGTAATTGATGAACAAAAAATATCAGAATCAAAAGTGGCTCTGGTCTATGGTCAGATGAATGAACCACCGGGAGCTCGCATGAGAGTCGGTTTAACTGCTCTAACCATGGCCGAATATTTCCGAGATGTCAATGAGCAAGACGTACTATTATTTATTGATAACATCTTCCGTTTTGTCCAAGCGGGATCAGAGGTATCCGCCCTATTAGGCAGAATGCCTTCCGCCGTGGGTTATCAGCCAACTCTTAGCACGGAAATGGGTTCTTTGCAAGAGAGAATTACTTCCACAAAAAAGGGATCCATAACCTCGATTCAAGCAGTTTATGTACCTGCTGACGACTTGACCGACCCTGCTCCTGCTACGACATTTGCACATTTAGATGCTACTACCGTACTATCGAGAGGATTAGCTGCGAAGGGTATCTATCCAGCAGTGGATCCTTTAGATTCAACATCGACTATGCTCCAACCTTGGATCGTAGGCGAAGAACATTACGAAACTGCACAAGGGGTTAAGCAAACTTTACAACGTTATAAGGAACTTCAAGACATTATAGCTATTCCTGGACTGGATGAATTATCGGAGGAAGATCGTTTAATCGTGGCAAGAGCAAGAAAAATTGAACGTTTCCTATCACAACCCTTTTTCGTAGCAGAGGTATTCACAGGTTCCCCGGGCAAATATGTGGGTCTCATGGAAACAATTAGAGGTTTTCAAATGATCCTTTCTGGAGAATTAGATGGTCTTATCGAACAGTCTTTTTATTTGGTGGGTAATATTGATGAAGCTACCGCGAAGGCTATAAACTCCAGCATGGAAAGTTAATTCTGAAAATGACCCTAAATCTTCGTGTACTGTCTCCTAATCGAGTCATTTGGGATTCAGAAGTTAAAGAAATAATTCTATCTACTAATAGTGGTCAAATTGGCGTATTACCCAATCATGCTTCACTTGTGGCAGCTGTAGATATAGGAGTTATGAAAATACGTCTCAATGGGAAGTGGTCCACTATGGCTATGATGGGCGGTTTCGCCAAGATAGACAGTGATAGAATAACTATATTGGTAAATAATGCAGAGAGAGATGTTGACATCAATCCCCAAGAAGCCCAGGAAAATTTTCGAATAGCTAAAGCTGACTTAGCTCGAGCCGAAGGCAAAAGACAAGCAATTGAGGCTGATTTAGCTCTGAAAAGGGCTAGAACCCGATTAGAGGCTATCAATGCTAGCCCCCCCGTCTCTAAAGGGCTAGAACCCGATTAGAGGCTATCAATGCTAGCCCCCCCGTCTCTAATTAACATTTTATATAATGATCTGAAAAATGGATTCAATGTTCCGCCTCGATCCAAACACGTGGAGTAAAACTTATTAGATACCATTGAAAACTCGATGGCATCTAATAAGTTTACCTACTATTGGATTTGAACCAATGACTCTCGCCGTATGAAAGCGATACTCTAACCACTGAGTTAAGTGGGTCATTTATTCTCATAGGTAGAGTTGGATTTATAAACAATTCTAAATCGAAATCGAATTAAATGTATAGACAATGTATGTGTCCCTGGCACAGATCGAACTTATTGGAACGTATTGGATCATAGTATTGGATCATGAAATATCTACCTTGACATAAAGTGATCCATCTGGTTAGTATAGTAGTGTATCACCAAGACTGGCAAGGAAGGGCTATAGCTCAGCAAGGTAGAGCACCTCGTTTACACGTGCGCCAATGGTTTTCGGGAGAGTTTATCGATTCGTCCGATCCACGAAATAGATTCTATGTGAAATAGTCTTACTCTATAAATTTGTTTCTCTGGGGAACAATAGCATGACAAAGATTAAGTTCGATCTGATTCGAATTACGGATCTAATTGATATGGTCAATCCCAGCTCTGTTCAATGCCAGGCATAATGAGTATAATACGGGGACCTCAAAATAGATTCTTTTCGCTCTATGAACTTTTAGGTGTATGAAGTGTCATATTTTACTTTTGGAGCGATAGAAGAGACTCTATTTGAGTCAATCTATGCCCGAGCAAGGCAGACCTACGTCAAAAAAACCTTTTGAATAACTTTGGGATTGCTTCCGAAGGGTAAGACTTTGGAGCACACGGAGCCATATTAGTATCTTACCGGAAAGAGGAGAATGGCAGACTAACCGATCTTTCCATCAGTTAATGAAAGAGCCCAATGCGAGAAAATGCATGTTGGGTTCTTGGAACAGTTCAAATTATTTTGATAATAAGAACTTTGATCTGTTCTACCGAGAAGGTCTACGGTTCGAGCCCGTATAGCCCTATACATTCCACTAAGTGATACTATTTATATATATCCCCTCATAGTCCGTCCCTATGACTTGGCCTTGAAAAGTCTTTCAGATCATATCAATCTCATGTCCTTATCTAGATCGATGGATGGGAACGTTGGACCAGAACAGGCATATTAGTATTTTGGATCGATCGAGATTGATCCGATACCAGATGATCAAACCTATAAACTATTTTTATTTTTTTTTATTCGCTAGTTCTTCGAAAAATTCGAGAGTTCTCTCGAATATCATATGTTCCAAGCAATCCATAGAGCAGTCAAAGTATCGATCGGACATGTGACTTTTAGCTCCATCCAAACGCAACGCATTCCGTTGGGGTTGAACAAAATTTCCGTTCAATCGAAAATCCCGGATGTATCTATCCCTTTGCTAAATATCGGGTCGAAGATCTTGATCAACTAGGATTCTCTACAATAAGTTATGTGCGGTAAATCGAGCCTATTTTTGAACCATAGAAGTGGCAAGTACGACGGATATTCCGAATACCTGGGCAGAGAAATTCTCTGGAGTTGATCCATCCTAGCTAAAGGCGAACCTTTGGTTCGTTCTCTTTCTTCACCTAAGATCATCACATGGTTTTTGAGACCCAAGATTTTCATATTGGGACAAACACTCTTCCTTGCCTCTAGTTCCGTTCTGGTAACATATCACAAAAATGCAATCTACCGGCTATGCATATTAGATCTACATCTGGACCAACGTTTGCTTTAATCTACCCCACTATTTTATAGAATACACATATTTCATGGAATGCGTTCTGGAACAAACAATAGAATAAAGAAGTCTGTTGGGTTGGGACGAAAGAAAGAAACTATTACCCCTTGTCCAGAAATTATGTGGACAGCGACCCAAAAGAAGCTGCTTTCTGCCCCGTTACAAATAGATCTCTACCCCGTTACAAATAGATCTCTACTCGGCAATAGATCTGTCCGAAATGATTTTATATCATTGTGAGATGAGTGGGCTCATCTCATAACGAACTTATATGTGAAAGATTTGATACGTTCCACAGATCGATTGACGCCTACCAATTCTGTTCGCTTGATCTAAACTTTCAAACGAATTAACTGAAAGACAACAATCAAATTTATATTTGATTCATCAAATGTTCACTATCTCCGTCGGTAGATGAGCCTTTAAATTTGTATCTTTGTCCCATAACCTGCATAATAATATAACAAAGAACTTGATTGTATCCTAACCGTGCATGTAAGATAACAAAATTTTCCAGATTGGAAAACCCTATACCTTCTAATACGAGAAGGAAGGATACAAGTTCAAATGGTCTAGATTCATCGAATCTGAATATATGATAAGCGAATAGGGTCGAACTTGTCGACACAGCCACAACCTTGATCATTTTAAACAACGACTCTCCGATCAAATACCCTGCCCAGAGTTGTTCAGATGGACAAGATCTTAGTATCAAGATAAAACATACAATAAATCTCGAGATAGATCTCGATCTATTCCATTTACACCGAACCATTTTAATGGTTATGGCCCGTTCGTTACAACTCGAATAACGTGGGATCTACCGAACCAATCTGCAAAACTGTGTTAGTTGAAAACTAAAATCTAATAGGGAAAAACAATAATTATCGCCCATGAGTGAATAGACAAAGGATCGATACGAAAGAAGAAAGATTCTTCTTTCACGTTCAAAAGAACGGAGGGAAGATGGGATCGTGATATTTCTCCGGGAGAAATACAAAATACTTCATATTTATCACATATTTTATAATAAAATAAGCCATACAACTTGTTCGAGAGTTGAGAGTTAGTCATCGATCTTGCTTTGATCCCCTATCAGAGGTCACCGACGACCCACATAAGAACAAACGTTAGCTCATTTTTTATTCTTGGAAGAAATGACTGTAGATAGATAAATTGGTTTTTCCGGGGCGGACGTAGCCAAGTGGACCAAGGCAGTGGATTGTGAATCCACCACGCGCGGGTTCAATTCCCGTCGTTCGCCCATAAAAGAAGATAAAAAACGGACTGGATCCGATTTGTTGTCATTTTCATATTCATATTTCGGTGAAAATATTTCTATCTATGTAATAGAAATGGACACCCGAGCCTTCTTTCTTCGTGGGAAACATGAGCCCTTTATCGGACTTGAACCGATGACTTACGCCTTACCATGGCGTTACTCTACCGCTGAGTTAAAAGGGCCCCCTCATCATATATGAATGAGTGAGTCTACTATGGTAGATGGACAACAAATTGGATATGGATGATCCATCTATCTTTATAGATATCAAGTTGAGAACATATATTATAGTAGCTCGTAGGGTAAGGATCGCTATACTGGAAACTCCGGGCTGAGCTGATACGAAACGGATGGAGAAAAGTTATGCCTGAGAGCATTTGCTGAAATATGTTCGTATTGCTAGAAGAGCCAAAGGCTCAACGGGTCAGGTCCTATTGCAATTACTTGAAATGCGTTTGGATAATATTCTTTTTCGATTGGGTATGACTCCCACCATTCCCGGAGCTAGACAATTAGTGAATCATGGACATATCCGGGTCAATGACCATATGGTAGATATACCAAGTTACCCTTGCAAACCTCAAGATGTGATTACTATAAGAGATCAACAAAGATTGAGAGCTAAGAATATGGAGCCATTCCAGTTTATGGCTCTTTTTCTTCCTGGAAGAGGAAGATCTTTCTAAAATGAATTAGAAAGAATTCAATTAGAAGATTAGAGGAGTTGAGCAAAAAAAATTCCTTGATAAAGAGAAAGAACAACCTAGAATTTCTAAAACTAGAATGGATAGAATCCTTTCTTATCTCTCGGAAATAGAAGAGAGAGAATTAAGGAATTCCGGAATTTGGATTCAAATGTGGAAGGAAAGAAGTGACGGAATATCCGTCAATGGGATTGTGGCGTGTATAGTTTAGTGATACAGGTGGGTTTTATTCGTTACATTATCAACTTAAATAGTTAAAGGATATTTGGATGGATCTCTGATCCATCCAAAGCTCTATCTATAACTAAAGGGCCCGATACAACCATCAGAGTCAGAACAGTGAGCTGCGCAATAACTTCTAGATCCATTTGGTTTTCTTTCACCCTCCATCGACTGAATGTATGAATAAAATGTTGTCGGGATCAATCACTTTTCTTCTATTTTGTCTTCTTCGGACTCCTACCCATTGGTGTAGTTTCGATCAGGAACCTATGGCCTTGAGCAACTGATATCGTTACAATAATAATAAAATAGATAGAGAACCCTTCAATATCTAGATAATAAAATTTGATATTGGAGAGAAATAAATGGACTAATCCATGTAACGCATTTAATCAAACTCATTGAGGAGGGAATGAAGATATGGTAGAGCTTAAATTTTTGATAGCTTTTTTTCTTGCTTTTACAGCAGGTATTCTAGCTATCAAATTAGGTCAAGCACTGTATGACTGATTTTTTCTGCTTTTCTTGGCCTGGCCATCGGCCAGGCCAAGAAAAGCAGAAAAAATCAGTCATACAGAACTATTTTTAACGAAATGAACAATACGATTGACTGGATTGTTCTTTATCCAACTGAATAATCGCAATATTCATTATATTGCCGATCTTGGAGAGATGGCTGAGCGGACCAAAGCGGCGGATTGCTAATCCGTAGTACGGATCATCCGTACCGAGGGTTCGAATCCCTCTCTCTCCGTTCGTCCACTATTGATCCTGAAAACGAATAACCCCGAATCTTTCTACGGAACGGAAAAGGCCCATTAACCTAGAGACTTCCTATTTTGACCTTTTTTTTCATTGCATAGCACAAAATGATAAAGTTATCATTTTGACTGAGCATTTGAACTCAGTATTTTATTTTTTTCCCGCAGTGCAGTAAAGTATTACTGTTTATGGAACAGTAATAGCTCCACTCTTTAGTAGAAAAATGATATTTTTTCATCAAAAATTATATCTGACTTAGTCCATAAATTGCAAAGGTATCGTTCATGAACGAAACGAATGGAAGGATTAGAATATCTCGTTTCTTTCCTCTTTTTTTATCAATATAAATGGGACCAATCCCTACATTGTGTATTGGTACATACAAACGATAAAATATCTTTGTCTCTCCCTGCTATTATGTATGAACAAAATTGTTTCAAACCTGTTCCATCATTAGCAATGTCCAAGTGAATAGATGTTCACTTTCGAGATGATCCGGGTCTAGCTCGATAACATGATCTCTTCCAATCCAATGTGAGAAAGTTACATAGTGTCTACTTTTTCCGATAAAGGGGTGTTTGCATGGGTTTGCCTTGGTATCGCGTTCATACCGTCGTATTGAATGATCCTGGACGGTTAATTTCTGTACATATAATGCATACAGCTCTAGTTGCTGGTTGGGCTGGTTCAATGACTCTGTACGAATTAGCAGTTTTTGATCCATCCGATCCTGTTCTTGATCCAATGTGGAGACAAGGTATGTTCGTTATACCTTTTATGACTCGTTTGGGAATAAAGGATTCATGGAGTGGGTGGAACATCACCGGAGAAACTGTAATTAATCCCGGTATTTGGAGTTATGAAGGTGTGGCCGTGGCACATATCGTGTTTTCTGGCCTGTGCTTTTTGGCAGCTATCTGGCATTGGGTATATTGGGATCTGGACATATTCTGTGATGAACGTACGGGAAAACGTTGTTTAGATTTGCCAAAAGTATTTGGAATTCATTTATTCCTCTCAGGAGTAGCTTGTTTCGGATTTGGAGCATTTCATGTAACGGGTTTGTATGGTCCTGGGATATGGGTGTCTGATCCTTATGGACTAACTGGAAAAATACAACCAGTGGATCCAGCATGGGGAGCTGAAGGTTTTGATCCTTTTGTTCCAGGAGGAATAGCTTCTCATCATATAGCAGCGGGTATTTTGGGTATATTAGCAGGTCTATTCCATCTCAGTGTTCGTCCTCCCCAACGTTTATACGTAGGATTACGCATGGGGAATATTGAAACGGTCCTATCCAGCAGTATTGCTGCTGTGTTTTTTGCAGCTTTCATTGTTGCTGGGACCATGTGGTATGGCTCCGCAACTACTCCGGTCGAATTATTCGGTCCCACTCGTTACCAGTGGGATCAGGGATACTTCCAACAAGAAATAGATCGACGGGTTCGTGCCGGTCTGGCCGAAAATTTAAGCCTATCAGAAGCTTGGTCCAAAATTCCCGAGAAACTCGCTTTTTATGATTACATTGGTAATAATCCAGCTAAGGGGGGGTTATTCAGAGCAGGTGCAATGGACAATGGAGATGGAATAGCTGTTGGTTGGTTAGGACACCCTATCTTCAAAGATAAGGAGGGAAATGAGCTTTTTGTACGTCGTATGCCTACCTTTTTCGAAACATTTCCAGTAGTTCTGGTGGACAAAGAAGGAATTGTGAAAGCCGATGTTCCTTTTAGGAGGGCAGAATCAAAGTATAGTGTTGAACAAGTAGGTGTAACTGTTGAGTTCTATGGTGGTGGACTTGACAGGGTCAGTTTTGGTGATCCTGCTATAGTTAAAAAATACGCTAGACGTGCTCAATTAGGGGAAATTTTTGAATTAGATCGTGCTACTCTAAAATCTGATGGTGTTTTTCGTAGTAGTCCAAGGGGTTGGTTTACTTTTGGACATGCTACATTTGCTCTGCTTTTCTTTTCTGGACACATTTGGCATGGTGCTAGGACCTTATTCAGAGATGTTTTTGCTGGTATCGACGCGGATCTGGATGATCGAATAGAATTTGGAGCATTCCAAAAACTGGGAGATCCAACTACTAAAAGACAAGTGGTATGATATAGCTCCTATCTCTTCTCTAATAAATATTAGTACGAAAGCTATCTCCATAATTGTAAATTACGATCAAATCAAATCTATGGAAGCATTGGTTTATACATTCCTGTTGGTATCGACCCTAGGGATAATCTTTTTCGCTATTTTCTTCCGAGAACCACCCAAACTTCCGACTAAAGGGGGAAAATAATTTTGCTTCTCCAAATCGTCATTCTTTCTCTCCCATCAAAGAAAGAATGACCTTCCCTATAGGGAAGGTCATTCTTTCAATTAGTCCTCGTGATCCTCAAAAGGATCCCTAAGTTGTTTAGAGGGTTGCCCAAAGGCGGTGTATAGGGCATAACCAGTAAAGCTTACAAGTAAACAAGATATGGAGATGGTGACTAAGGTTGCAGTTTCCATTATTAGGTGATCCCAATATCATGGTATGTTTACCATATAATAACAAAGTTAACAGATCTCAACCAATACAATAGTTTCTATGGCTACACAGACCATTGATGATACTTCCAAAACCACGCCAAAAGAAACCCTTGTAGGAACGACCTTAAAACCGCTTAATTCAGAATATGGTAAAGTAGCTCCTGGATGGGGAACTACTCCTCTTATGGGTTTTGCAATGGCTCTATTTGCAGTATTCCTATCTATTATCTTGGAGATTTATAATTCTTCCGTTTTATTGGATGGGATTCCGGTTAGTTGGGGCTGAGGAACTCCAAAATTCACCTGGTGAGCTCTTGAAGAAAAAAAAAGAACTGAGGGATTCAAACCCAGACCAAATAGTGGCTTTGAGTTTTTAGCTTATCTTGTTCCAATAGTTTGATCGTGTAATTACTTTTCTCTAAGGATTTTTGGAATATGGGTGTGCGACTTGTTGAAATCGATCCATATTTATAGTACAGAAGACCGATCTGTTATCTTCATCAAGATGGTCCTACCTCGTTGGATATTTAATTTCTAGAATATTGAATCTCTAGAGCACGAGGTCTATCATAGATATGTTCCGGAAGATCTGAACTATGGTTTGTACCTATCATTTCCTCGTCACCAGACTTCCAATAAAGAAATTGAAAGAGGTATTTCCTATAATAAATCGAAGGATCTATCCCCTCTCATAATTATGCTGATTATGACCAAAGAATGATATAGTATCTGATTTCTCTTAGTTAGCATATTTCGTCGAATGAGCGAAAATGAAAAGGTTATTACCCAGAGAACCTTTTGGGGATTTGATAAAATCATCGGGGTCTAATTGAAATCTGAGGTTTGGATTGATTCATCTATTGAGATCTCGACAAGATAATTCCTATAAATCGTCTATATTAGTTCTTTTCTAGGGAACTGATATCACACGAATAGGGTAAAAGATCGTTCAAAGGGCCTATAGTGATTTATCATAGGGATGAGCCGACTTGAAATTTTGGCACTTTTTGAAATTTTGGCACTTTTTGAAATTTTGGCACTATAGAGTCTTCTAATAGAAATGCTGGATTGTTTCGAATGATCTTCATTTCTCCAGCCGGTCAGGCAACGAACCCTCAAGTATCTCTTTTCCAAAATTTATTTATTCGTGTCCAAAAGCATTTGCGTGTTCTTGTTCAAGCCGTATGAAGGGAAATTCTCATGTACGGTTTTCAGAGGGGGAATTTCAGTTTACCTATCTCAATAAAGTATACGATCGGTTCGAAGAGCGTCTCGAGATTCAGGCGATTGCGGATGATATCACCAGTAAATATGTTCCTCCTCATGTCAATATATTTTATTGTCTAGGGGGGATCACACTTACTTGTTTTTTAGTACAAGTAGCTACTGGTTTTGCTATGACTTTTTACTATCGTCCGACCGTTACAGAAGCTTTTGCCTCTGTTCAATACCTAATGACCGAAGTTAACTTTGGTTGGTTAATCCGATCAATTCATCGATGGTCGGCAAGTATGATGGTTCTAATGATGATCCTGCACGTATTCCGTGTTTATCTCACAGGTGGATTCAAAAAACCCCGTGAATTAACTTGGGTCACAGGTGTAATTTTGGCTGTGTTGACCGTATCCTTCGGTGTAACTGGTTATTCTTTGCCCTGGGATCAAATTGGTTATTGGGCGGTGAAAATTGTGACTGGTGTGCCTGAGGCTATTCCTGTAATAGGATCTCCTCTGGTAGAATTATTACGCGGAAGTGTTAGTGTGGGTCAATCTACCTTGACTCGTTTTTATAGTTTACACACTTTCATATTACCCCTTCTTACTGCTGTATTTATGCCAACGCACTTTCTAATGATCCGTAAGCAGGGTATTCCAGGTCCTTTATAGAGAGGAAAGATAGATTGAAAATAACTATTCATAACTTATTGTTCCGAATAACGACAGTAATATATCATCGCCAGGAATATTTATTATTCAAAAATGGAAATATCCATAGAAAATATGGTCCTCGGATTTCTCCTTTCTATTTTGGAGTATTATTCATCCAATACAAACAAATAATTGGAGTAGATTCTCAGACGGAGAAGATGGATTATGGGAGTGTGTGACTTGAACTATTGATTAGGCCATGCAGATACTTTCTCCGATCTACCACATAAATATTTCTGATAAAATGTGTCTCTGTCCCAATTTCCTTATCAGAAATAGGAAGTTTAGCACCTGGGTGGAAAGGCATTGGTCAGTTTGTTCCGTTCCAAGAGAATTCTTTCTATGATCGAATCCGAATCAGGAAGGGCTCCGTGAGATCCGGACAATGGGACAATATTTTCATATATTCAATAATTGGACTATATGACTTTACTTCTCCTTTTCATAGTGTGAAAATGCATCCATTTCCCTTGCATCCATTTCGATGGTAAAACTATTGGAGTGAAAGAAGGGATCTAAGGAAGGAGAGAGGCCGGATCAATAACAAGTCAATACCTTGTATGCTAAAAAACTTTTGAGGTCTATTCGTGGTGATAAACACAAATTACAAGGACTAAGATGGTCCAAAAGGCATATCGATCATGATCGAATTTGTGAGCTTACTTGGGTCATGAGCATTTAACTGGAATAATAAAATGACCAATGATGGATGATCATAGACATTATTAGTTCCTATTTTTCCAATTCGTCTTCCATCACGGGAAAAAATAAGTGATATATACTTCCTCCAGTTATTGTTCGAGCCGGATGATAAAAATTGGCATGTCCGGTTCTTTCGGGGGATAGATCCATAAAGATCTACTTATCCCAATAACAAAGAAACCTGACCTAAATGATCCTGCATTAAGGGCTAAATTAGCTAAAGGTATGGGACATAATTATTATGGAGAGCCCGCTTGGCCCAATGATCTTTCATATATTTTTCCAGTAGTAATTTTAGGTACTATTGCATGTACAATAGGTTTAGCGGTTCTAGAACCATCAATGATTGGTGAACCAGCAAATCCATTTGCAACTCCTTTGGAGATATTGCCCGAATGGTATTTTTTCCCTGTATTCCAAATACTTCGTACAGTACCTAACAAATTATTAGGTGTCCTTTTAATGGGCTCAGTACCCGCGGGATCATTGACGGTGCCTTTTCTAGAGAATGTGAATCAATTTCAGAATCCATTTCGTCGTCCAGTAGCTACAACAGTATCCTTGATCGGTACTGCAGTAGCCCTTTGGTTAGGTATTGGGGCAGCGTTGCCTATTGATGAATCTTTAACTTTAGGTCTTTTCCAATCCAATTTGATCCAACTGTCGAATATAAAAATATTTCAATTTTTTTATTCATATATCTAGGGAGTAGTTGCTTTAAGACAAATTATATCTCCCTAGATATACCCATCTTGTCAGATATTTCTTTCGAATATTCCACGAAAGAGAGATATGTCAAAGATTCTCAAGACTCTCCAAAAGAACTTGGGTAAAGGAAATGAAGAGATGAAATGAAACCAACCATTTTATGAACCCGAAACTAATTCCTGGGTGGATCAATTGCAAAAAGTTTTTGTAGAACTTCCAATACCTGTTCGACAGATTCCTTCCCGAAGTATTTAATTCTCATTAGATCTTCTCGACTGTAATTTAAGAGGTCCAATAATGTATGTATATTGGCTCTTCTGAGGGAGTTATAGGTTTTGGGGGGTAACTCTAATTGGTCAATGAAAATAAGTTGAAATGCTATTTTTTCTTTCGTTTCCCCCGTATCAGTCAATACGTGCGAAAGGGGGAAGGGAAGCATATTAGACCCTTTTTTATTGTTCATTCCATCGATGTTCTGTTCCTCTCCATGCAGGAAGGGAATAAATAAGTCGATCAAATTTCGAGAAGCTTCGTAAAGTGCCTCCCTAGGAGTTAACCCCCCATTCGTCCATATTTCCAGGAAAAGGACTTCTCGTATTTCATTTCCGCTCCCATAGGAATGAATACTATAATTCGCATCGCGAACAGGCATAAAAACAGCATCTATAGGAAAAATTCCGTCCTGATAATTATTTGGACTATGTATAATATATCCGCGATTTTTTTCAATTTGTAATCTGATATCAGAAGTAATTGATTTAGTAAGTCTAGCTATATGTTGTGTAGTATCAATTATTTTCACAGAAGGTGGTAATATGATATCTTGAGCAGTTACATTTCTGGGTCCAACAATATAAATAGAAGCTTCTCGGATTCCGTACGAGTCACTTCTAAATACAATTTCTTTTAGATTCATCAAAATGTCATGTACTGATTCTTCAATACCTATTATCGCGGAATATTCATGTTTTATGTTCTCTAATTTTACACGTGTGATACATGTTCCTTCTACTTCTCCAAGTAAAGCTCTTCGCATTGCGATGCCTATTGTATCGGCTCGACCTTTGCGGAGCGGGGATAGAGCAAAACGGCCATAATGAAGACGCTTACTGTATGCTCTGGATTCGATGCATTTCCATCGTAGTGTCTGAATAGAGACTGAGATTTCATCTCGAATCATACCAAGAATATTTGATCAGATCATTAAATCATTTCTTTCTCTTGAAATTCATTCAATTCTTACACACGTCTCTTTTTGGGAGGTCTACATCCATTATGTGGCATAGGGGTTACGTCACGTACAAAACTTAATAGTATGCCACTTCTACGAATGGTTCGTAATGCTGTATCTCTCCCTCGACCAGGGCCACTTATCATAACTTCTACTCGTTCCATACCCCGATCCATTAATGCACGAATAACATTTTCTGCTGCAGTCTGGGCAGCAAATGGTGTACCTCTCCTTGTACCTTTGAATCCACAGGCACCAGCAGAAGACCAAGAAAGAACTTGTCCCCGTACATCTGTAGCAGTCACTATGGTATTGTTAAAACTTGCTTGAACGTAAATAACTCCTTTGAGTACTCGATTTTCATTCCTACGTGAACCAATTCTTTTTATAGTTTTTGACATATTAATCATTATGAGTTCAGTTCGACAAATGCATATCGAAATCTATTTTACCACTAGATCCGTTAATTGATATAGAAGAGGATTACCCCTGTTTTTGCTTATGTCTCGGATTAGAACAAATTATCATAACTCGTTTCCGTCTACGAATTGGTCGACATTTTCCACAAATTCTACGAATAGAAGCACGAATTTTCATATTTGTGACCCTCCAATTTGCTCATATTACATTTTGTTTCCTGAGACAGAGAGTCTGTTTCATCTGTGATTCTCGATCCCTATCGGATGTTCAAAAGGTGATTCAATCGTTTGAAGATTTGTTGCTAAGTCTATATATTATACGCCCTTTGGTTAAATCATAAGCACTTAATTCGACCTTGACCCTATCTCCTGGTAGTATTCGTACGGAATTACGTCGAATCCTACCCGAAATATGAGTCAGAATCTGACATCCATTATCTGTCATAACTCGAAACATACCGTTGGGGAGTGATTCAGTAACCAAACCTTCCGCATGGATCAGATTCTGTTTCTTCATCGAATCTCCTCCTCTTTTGATTCAAAAACTTGACTAACGTGCTTGGATGAAGATGAATGGTGTCTCGACTTGCTACGACTTTTCATACTATGGGGATATCTTACAGAATAAATATTTTTGGACAACATTTGGATTAATTACCATACATAACATAAAATTTCTCCTCCAATTTTTTTCTGTCGAGCTTCTCGATCCGTCAAAATTCCTTGGGAAGTAGAAAGAATTACGATCCCCATTCCACCTAGAACTTTTGGAATTTCTCGATAATTAGAATAAATTCTCAAACCAGGTTTGCTGGTACGCTTTGACGTGGTCATATATGTCCTTTTCTTCCTTCTCCGATATTTTGAAGTCGATATCAAAAAATATTTTTGGCCTTCCTGATGTTCCCTAACATCTTCTATAAAACCTTCTCGTAAAAGGATCCTTCCAATGTTCTTGGTAATATTAGTAGCTGTTACTCGAACCGTTCCTTTTTCTACCATGTCAGCGTTTCTTATAGAAGTAATTAGATTGGTAATAGTATCGTTACCCATGACGAACGAATTCTTAGGAATTCCTGGTCTCGATATAAAAGGCATGTTCGATCTTCTTTGAGGAATATGCCTGAGGTGCAATGAATTTAATTGATCCATGTACCGTTTGATGAACCTTAAGTCAAAGATTCTTACAAGATCTATCAGTACTTATAATACTTCGGGAGCCAATGAAACTATTTTCGTGAAATTCAATTGTCTCAATTCCTGAGCAACCGGACCAAAAACTCGAGTTCCTTTTGGATTTCCTTCCTGATCAATGACAACGGCTGCATTGTCATCAGATCGTATCATCATTCCATTGTCACGTTCAAATTCTTTACAGGTGCGTATAACTACGGCTCTAACTACTTCCGATTTTTCCAGGGGCATGTTAGGTACTGCTTCTTTAATTATAGCAATGATAACATCACCTATATGAGCGCATTTACGATTACTTGCTCCTAGAACTCGAATACACATTATTTTTCGGGCTCCACTGTTATCCGCTATATTCAAATAAGTTTGAGACTGAATCATTTTTCCTCCAAAATATTTTTTACCTCGGCAGATAACATGAGAAAAAAAGGAAGAGTTCTTACGAACTAGTAATCTTCTTCCACCAGAAATAACTCTTTGATTCTGTATGGATGGGTTGGGTTAAGTAGTAACAAATTGAGTACGTATAGGCATTTTGTATGCAGCTATTCTAGCAGCTGCTCTAGCGACGGTTTCGGATACTCCGCCCATTTCATAAAGTATTCGACCTGGTCTGATGACAGATACCCAATATTCGGGAGATCCTTTCCCGGAACCCATACGTGTTTCTGCAGGTCTCATTGTAATAGGTTTGTCGGGAAATATACGTACCCATATTTTTCCGCCACGACGGGCATAACGATTAATCGTTCTTCGTCCGGCTTCTATCTGCCCAGATGTGATCCAAGCGGGTTCAAGTGCTTGAAGAGCGAATCTACCGAAACAAATGCGATTGCCGCGGTAAGATACTCCTTTCATTCTTCCCCTATGTTGTTTACGAAATTTTGTTCTTTTTGGGTTATAGTCGATGGTTAATAGTATTTTGATCCCATCTCTAATCCAGAACCGGACATGAAAGTTTCTTCTCATCCGGCTCCTCGTGAATAATCAATGTGTAGATAAATGAGTCTATATCTATGCATTACACATATTGTATATAGAATCTAATTTACAGGACGAATAACTCTTAAATTTCCATCCAATGTCTTAATAAAGAATTTCACAGGCGAATATTTACTCTTCCAGTATTTGCTCCATGGGGTCGACTTACCTATAGACTCCAATGAGATTAATTGGTTTTTGGTTTATTTCGCCATCCTATCCAATGAATGATTAAGATTCCTATATGATCTTATGCAGTCATAGGTTCCATCGTTCCATAGCTTCTATCTAAATGCCCAGGTCTTCCCTCCGCAATGGAGCTTTCTTTTCATCTGTTACGGAATCAATTTCCTTAGTTTCCATCGACCCGAAGCTCTTTCTCCTTCATAAACTGAATTCCTTCAATCTTGCTTGAATGAATCAGGATGATTCTTATGCTTTATCACACTGCTTTTTGGAGGGTAGTTAATGAACCATACAATATTGGGAGAATATTTCTCCTTTTTCTTCTTTTTCCGCATTACCAAACACCTTTCTCGCTTCACGAGAGATCAAAATATCATTTTTTCTCTCCTGGAAGAAAGTATTTACGAGGTGATAGTATCTACCCATAGTTATTGGATCTTGGCAATATGAAGCAATGAGTTAGTCTCTAGTTTATTTATAGAGACCAATCCGTTCTTATTTCGAGTTCTCCATAACATAACTTCGGAAAAGAATGAAAAGCTCGATTCCAACGAGTCGCACACTAAGCATAGCACGGTTCCAAAATGGTAAATCTAATTTCTATTCGATCTGATAGAATTGATGATCCATGATCGGGCAGATTGGAAAAAAAAGACCAATTATTCCTACTCTTCTAAAATCCAAATTTTTATCCCTAAAACTCCATAGATGGTTTTAACCGGATAATAACAATAATCAATCCTAGCCCGAATTGTCTGTAGGGGAACCCTACCTCCCCTGTCCCATTCGACCCGGGCAATTTCCTTTCCATCGAGACGTCCTGCAATTTGGATCTGAATACCTTCTACCTCTTCCCGTTCAGCCAGTTCAATAGCTTTCTTCATTGTTTTTCTGAATGGAACTCTCTTCTCTAGTTGTAGGGCAATATACTCTGCAAGAATATTAGGTTTTCTATAGGGTTTCGCAACTTTTTCTATAGCAATGTGAAGTTTTCGGTCCACAGAATTGAGCATATTTAGTACATCGTTTCTTAATTTTTCAATTCCTTGACCCCTACCTTCTATTAACAACAAGTTGGGAAATCCAATATAGATTTTGACCTTAATCAAATCGATCTTTCTGCGAATCTCTACACGTGCAATTCCTCCATAATTCGAGGAGCTCTTTATATGCGTTCGTACATAGTTTTCAATGCAAGTACGTATTTTTTGATCTTCTCGGAGATCTTTGGAATAATTCCTTTGTTGTGCGAACCAATGGGAACGCTCATTTTGAGTTACACCAAGTCTAAAACCAAGTGGATTTATTTTCTGCGCCATACATATCCTTTTTTTCGGGATTCTATTGACATAATCGGATCATTCGATCTGGAGATTTCCTCCGATACAATAGTTATATGACAAGTGGGTTTCTGTATTGGATAACCGCGTCCCTGAGCTCTAGGTTGAATCCTTTTAAAAACAGCACCCTCATTCACTTCGACTCTACCAACGAGTAAATTGGCTTTGTTCAAACCCATATTGTGATTTGCATTCGCCGCCGCAGAATGAATTAATTGTGATATGGGATAACAGGCCCCATAAGGCATCAGTTCCAATATCATAAGTGCTTGTCCATATGAACGACCACGAATTTGATTAATTACTCTACGCGCTTTATGAGCAGACATACGTATATTTCTCGCCAAAGCTCGTATCTCTGGACCTGGACTATTATTTCCCATTGACTCCATCCTCCCTAATGAATGACAAGTCTTTCTCAATTAACGACGAGATTTCTTATCGTTTCTTGCATGTCCCTGAAAAAGTAGGGTAGGTGCAAATTCCCCCAATTTGTGGTCTACCATACGATCTGTTACATAAATGGGTAAATGTTCCCTCCCATTATGAACAGCAATTGTATGACCGATCATTGCGGGTACAATGACGGATGCCCGGGACCAAGTAACTATTATCTTCTTTTCTTCTTTTATGTTTAGATTTTTAATTTTCCTCAATGAATGATTAGCCACAAAAGGATTTTTTTTCAGTGAACGTGCCATGATCAATTACCTTTCTTTCCTTTTTTTTTATGGATATCCAACCATTCTTACTCACGTCGACGAAGGATTGAAGCATCACTGTATCTATTTCTCTTCCGACTTTTCTTTCCAAGTGCACTATAGCCCCAGGGGGTCACAGGTTTTTTCCTGCCAATTGGGGTTCTTCCTTCCCCACCTCCATGAGGATGGTCTACAGGGTTCATAGCTACTCCTCTTACCTCAGAACGCTTACCCAACCAACGTTTAGCTCCGGCTTTACCGAAACTTCTATTGTTTGCAGTGATATTACCCACTTGTCCAATTGTGGCTGAGCAGTTCTCAGATATTAAACGAACTTCTCCAGATGGTAATCTTAATGTGGCCGATCGATCTTCTTTTGCGATCAGTTCTGCTACAGCACCTGCCGCTCTAGCCAATTGTCCACCCTTTCCAAGTGTTATTTCTATGTTGTGTATAGCCGTGCCTAAGGGCATATTGGTTGAAGTAGACTCTTATTCCGATGAATAAAAATCCCTTCCCAAACTGTACAAGCCTCTCTCAGGGCATACAGCTTTCTGGATGTATATTATATTCACATATATTGAATAAATATAATCGAGATGAGAAGGAGCATCTATTGTATTCTCTATGTCCCGATTCTCTACATCCTAGGTCTCTCTATTCCATCATCTGGCTTATATTCTTTATGTAGCATTCAGAATGAATGACTTTATCAAATTACGCTAATACTTTCGTATGTTATGGATAACGTAGGAGGCATATTAAACATCTTTTTCTCTTCTCTCTCTTTTTACTTCCTCTCCCCATCTTTTTATTTTGGGAATTACTACCACTGTCCAGCTCCGAATCCGCCTCTGACCATCAGATCAAATGTGAGTAACTTGTCTTTTTAGAGGGTGCCTCTATCCCATTTTGTTCATGCTTCGGACAAACAATCAGGTCCTCTCCATATTATTATATCTTCGGAACCAATGATCCGATATGAACAATTTTTGAATCCAATCACCTGCTGTCATTTATCCTCAGTTTCCCTTTGGGGTTCGTCCCGTAAAAGTGTCCTAGTTGGATCAGTGATAGATTTATAGGTTTCGCTGTAAACCCAATCGGTTGCTTCCGATCACGTAAATTAATAATTCAAACCGCACTCAGAGGTAGGGCATTTCCTATTGATATAGGAGCTTTTGGACCAGAAAGAATAGTATCTCCAATCATGACCCCTCTGGGATGCAGAATATACATCTTATCGCCATTCTTGTAATGCACCTTGCAAATGTATGCACTTCTATTAGGGTCGTATTCTATGGTTACAATTTCTCCTGATATGTGTTCCTTATTCCGTCGAAAATCAATTTGACGATACAGACGCTTGTGACCCCCTCCCCTGTGTCTTGCGGTAATAATTCCTCTTCCATTACGACCTTTCCCACAATGATGTTGTCCAGAGGTCAATTTCTTCTGCGGGTCCAACTGCACTCTTCCATCGAAACCTGATACAGATCTATTGCGTGTATCCGGAGTTAAAATTCTATATGAACGGATGGCCATTTAGTTTCAAATTTGAAATCTTATTGTTCTGAAAAGAGTGGAATAGAATCACCGGTTCTAAGTGTAATAATCACACGTTTACAACGTATTGGATGTCCTATCATTGACACTCTCTTTCCTCCTTTTTCAGGGAGGCGATAGCTGTTCATAGCTATTACTTTAACATCGAAGAAATTTTCAATCCAATTTTTAATCTTTGTTTTGTTCGATTGCGAATCGACGTTAAAAGTATATTGGTTCCTTTCCAATAGACGAATACTTTTCTCCGTAAGTACTGGATATTTCACTTCATCCATAAATTTTTTCCCTCCTTTTCTCCTTTTTTTTCCCGTAAAGCCTGTAGCTATTATTATATCGGATCATATACCAATTTAATTATACAGATATATCATAGTTTAGGTATGGAAGTTATGCACGAACGTAATGCTCACAACTTTCCTCTGGATCTAGCCGCTGTTGAATCTATTTCAATAGGTGGATAATACTCTGATGGATTGTTATCGTGTATTGCTTAATTGAAGCATACCAAGCCTTTCATTCATTTTATTGAAAGGCTTGGTATGCTTCAATTGTATTGTTTGGTGTTATTCTTCATACTTCTTCCCATTCCATCAATAATGGATATGTGCAGTTCCCCTGCATCCAGCAGGAATTGAACCCGCGAGTTCGCCAATTATGAGTTGGGCGCTTTAACCATTCAGCCATGGATGCTGGATAAAGATCATCAATATATTCATTCTATAATATGAGTATAGACTCAGATCTAAAATTGGGTAGTTCGGGATTGGGACCCATTTACATTCTTTCTCTCATACTTGATTCATGTCAAATATTCTCAATAGACATTCAAATAACATTTCATTTCATTGAATTAATTTTATAATAAGCCATGGACGAAAAAAAATATGTGAATCAATTAGAATTGATTGTATTTATTGTTCGGTCCTTTGGTCTTCCACTCATGGTGGGTGGGATAATAATGAAGAAGTTGACGTAAAAATATAAGAATTTGATCTATTTCAAAGGAGTATATTCATGTTCCTATTTCCCTAATATAATACTTTCTGGCTGGATATTTTCATTAATATATAGTCTCATTCCTACCTATTCTTGCATCCTTTATTTCCAGAGCTTTGGCTCCCATTGGTCAAGAACCGGACTACTAGTTACGAATCAAGTATCGAACCAATGGGAAGATACTTGGATCCGATCTAAGATCATTATATGTTCGCTCCAGTTCTTGTTGTTCTTGATGTTGGAACAGTCTCCCTTTCTCTATGGGCTATGAGTTCTAGTATACAGGGTATATCTGCATTTATAGGAGCTTCAATTCTCGTGCTTATTTTCATCGTTGGTTCAGTCCATGCGTGGCGAAGAGGAACATTGGAATGGTCCTTAATTTCCGAGTGGGGGAGGGAAGTACAAAATGACATAAAGCCAATGATGAATCCTATGAAGTTACCTTTACTCGATCAAACAATTTTGAATCCAGATATTTAAACTACCCCAAACGATCTGTCGAACGAATTGGGCCAGACTCTCCAGTTTATGAACGCTCCTTTACAGTATTAATTGTGGTTTCATCAAATTCGCTTCATTAATAGATTCGCGATTCGACTCCGATCGTTACGGTCCGGTACCAAGATCTGGACCTAGACGAGCTTACCTCATTATAACAGCGGGGACTGTGACCATGAAAAAGGCTCCTTCTGTAGTGATATTTCAAATGCCGGAACCAAAATATGTAGTTGCCCTGGAGCATGTACTATCACAGAGAAATGTTTGGTACAGATTATTATAGTACCGTTCGCAAAGTAGATAAGTTAATTCCTGTGGATGTCTATTCGCCAGATTGCCCACCTGAACCAGAGGCTATTATAGATGCTATAACGAAACTTCGTGAAAGAAAAGATAGTTCGATGGATATATGAGGCCCGAACTCCAACAAGGAAAGAATAAAATATTTCACTATAAATCATAGGGATCATCATATTGGATCCAGTATTCATACTAGAAACTACGGTCAAAAGTTATTACATCAATCTTATGAACCTCAATTCGAATCTACTTTCGAGATACCCTCTGCAACGTTTGGATCTACTTCAACTCTGCAATTATAGATCTATCATTGGGATAATCTATCCCATTTCGATTCGGATGGAATAGGATGAATAGATTCCGACTAGTGCCGAATTATCAGTCCCACCGTCAAATCTTGACTTCTGAGTTCTCGATCCTACTTTTTTATATGTACAGAGTATCGTGATTCAATTGGAACGGACAGAGAGGGACAATATGAGCAAAGAAGAGGGAGAGAACAGATTGATCCATCTATCTATTTTGATCGGGGTGTCTCCGTATGTAGATATACATCTAGATAGAATAGATTTAGATAGATGGATATGGAGACATGGATATTTACATCTTGCCAGGAACCAGATTTGAACTGGTGGCACGAGGATTTTCAGTCCTCTGCTCTACCAACTGAGCTATCCCGGCTCTTCCCTGTGGATCATCCTGGTACAGGGTTTTAACTTGTGTCAACTAAAAAGAAGTAAAAAGGTATTTTTACTAGTTTTTAGAATGATCTTTATTATTTTCGATCTGGAAGTCACTAATATGATAAAAATGGACTGCAATTGAATAATTTCAAAATGATCTAATCTATGTAGATCATATATCACAAAATCAATTGATCATATGATCAGCTTATTAACAGATCAACTCAACTGGTCATAAGATGGATGAAAAGATTCATGTTCTAATTTCTTCTCTTCATGAAAAAAAAAAAATAGCGAGGTAAAAGAATCGAGAAATTAGAATGGATTCGAACCAATGGAATTGGAGAAGATAGATCAGTCCGTTCGGGAACGAACCTGGGTGGGGATAGAGGGACTTGAACCCTCACGGTCTATAAAGCCAACGGATTTTCCTCCTACTGCAATTTGCATTGTTGTTTACATTGACATGTAGAATTGGACTCTATCTTTATCCTCGTCCAACCATTTATTCCAAAAAATAATTCAATTCTCCATCTAGAGTAGATAAGTTCATAATTGGATTACTTAATGTCAAATCAGTACTTCAACTCGAATCTGGCATCTATCTTATGAATAAAATGCTTGGAACGAGTTCTGATCGCCAGTTTTGTCTGATGTTATCTAACATCTCTCTCCATTTTTGAGGTGTAAATAGATCGTTCTATAACTACAGTATTGGACCAAATGAGATTCATTCGTTAGAATAGCTTCCATTGAGTCTCTGCACCTATCCCCTTCCTATCTTAGGAGAAGAAACATTGTCTTCATGAACCGGATTTGGCTCAGGATTACCCATTCAAAATATCCCAGGGTTCCCTGGATTTGGAAGCTATCACTTGGTAGGTTTCCATACCAAGGCTCAATTCGATCAAGTCCGTAGCGTCTACCAATTCCGCCATATCCCCTTCTCGAAGAACAAGATCATACCTTGATCTAATCCTATTATGTAATATCCATCAGCATTATTCATTGGATATTTGCTCAATATTGGGTGGGAGAAATATCCTCCCCTACTCCCCTACTCCCCTACTCCCCTTCTCTCCCCTTCTCTCCCCTTCTCTATCTCTACCCCAATCGAATATGACTGGGAATCATTATATTATTTATCCATTTGAAATGCAATGTTATTATCCTCCCCTAGTCGATTTGGAAGAGTGAGTAAAACGATCGATATCAATTGACCCTTACTTCTCCTTTCTTTCCCTTGAAAGAATCTACATTCAAACAATGTTCCGTTGTAATCGTAATCTGGATTGCGTCATTGAATCTGATTCGCGCTATAATCGTTAGGATTCCAAAGGAATCTATGGATCTCACCCCAATGAAATGGGGAGTGATATTCCATCGAGCCTGCTTAGCTCAGAGGTTAGAGCATCGCACTTGTAATGCGATGGTCATCGGTTCGATCCCGATAGCTGGCTCTTTTCCGTTCCGTTCCTCTCATTTCCATAATCCACAAAGTTTTGTTAGGATCAAGATGGAATGGAGAATACTCTTACGATCGTTCGTCGGGTCCGTCATGCCATGATCATTTACTCCCAACTAGGAACGGGATGAATGAAATGATTGGAGCTATTAGGATCAATAACAAATTGGAGAAAGATCTTCGTTTTCCATATAAAAGAATTCCAGTAGTACTCATACGGGTTATACTATTCTTTCTTCTTTCTAGCACTATTTGTTAATTGAATAAGGAGTTTCTATGTCCCGTTATCGGGGACCTCGTTTAAAAATAATACGTCGTCTGAAAACTTTACCAGGTCTCACTAGTAAAAGACCCAAAAACAGAAAGGATTCTATGAACCGGTCTTCTTCCAGGAAAATATCTCAATATCGTATCCGGCTAGAAGAAAAACAGAAATTGCGTTTTCATTACGGACTAACGGAGCGACAATTGCTAAAATATGTTCGTATTGCTAGAAGAGCCAAAGGCTCAACGGGTCAGGTCCTATTGCAATTACTTGAAATGCGTTTGGATAATATTCTTTTTCGATTGGGTATGACTCCCACCATTCCCGGAGCTAGACAATTAGTGAATCATGGACATATCCGGGTCAATGACCATATGGTAGATATACCAAGTTACCCTTGCAAACCTCAAGATGTGATTACTATAAGAGATCAACAAAGATTGAGAGCTATCATTAAGAAGAATATAGATCTGTTCCAGAGGGATAAATTGCCAAATCATTTGACTTTTCATTCCTTACAATATAAAGGATTCATCAATCAAATAATAGATAGTAAATGGATCAATTTGAAGATTAATGAATTGCTGGTCGTAGAGTATTATTCCCGTCAAGCTTGAATCGAGAATGAAATGAAAGAGAGGGGTGGGTTGGTTGCTGGGCATCTGGAAATTATGTTCTTCTCCCTTCTTTTTCCCTTCCCCGAAGGAGACATTTTATAATCCTTACGTACGTTACTTGTTATCCGCGATACTTTTTTTTTATTGCTTCTTAAAATAGTCTTTACTTTTACCATACCACGAACCGATGTTCGTTCTATTTTCTCTATTACAAATAGAGGTAGATTGATCCTGGAATTAGGAAATAGTCCTATTGGGATTCAATAGATTGGAAAAACAATGGATGAGAAGAAAATAGATAGTAGGGCGAAGATACGGAAAGAGAGGGATTCGAACCCTCGGTAAGCAGAAGCCTACATAGCAGTTCCAATGCTACGCCTTGAACCGCTCGGCCATCTTTCCTATGAGATCTCTTGGTTCTAATTAATAAAATGAGTCAATAGCAACTTCCTTACGAAACGAATTCTTTTTGTTCGGGTACGAACAGTTCAATCTTTCGGAAATACATAGATAATAAATAAGGTAATGATTCAATCCCCCCCGGAAAGACGAAAGGACATTTTTTACAACTTCCTCTTATTTTAGGAAATCCTCAATCATCCCGGTTAATCCGACGTATTCGGATCGCCTAATCAATAATTTAAGACAGATTAACTGATCCATTCCATATTATGATAATATATAGATCTGTAGTGATCATCTTATCAATTGTATAAGAACTAATTCTTTGGCAATGATCCTGTGTCATGATGACTATATTTTCCCGATATTCTTTTATCTATATGGATAAAGCACACAATTGCTGGGTAGGCATTTCATCCTCATTATGCAATGCTCGATCGTTTAACTCTTTCTTTGTTCGGATCATAATCGAACTGGACTTCCCGAGTTTACCCAATCTATTATTCTTTCAATACGAGCCTTTTTCCATTATTATTCATGTTACTAATGAACAATTATTCAATTTATTCCCTATCTATTCTAATTTTAAAGAATAGATTGGAATAGATTGGAATAGATAGAATGAGAACATATTTACGATTGTAAGGAAATCCATTTTATGGTATTGTGCACCAGAAAAAAATTTCGTTCATGGAATCATTTGCGTAAGGGAATGAAGGAAATTATCAAATCTGTAATTGACTATGCCTAGATCTCAGAGAAATGACAATTTTATTGATAAGACCTTCACAATTGTAGCAGATATATTATTGCGAATAATCCCGATGGCTCCGGGGGAGAAAGAAGCATTTACCTATTACAGAGATGGTGTGATTTGATATTTTTCCGTTCTTCTTTTTTGGGGAAAGAAAAGGTAAGGTATTCGGGAATAAAAATTGGGTAAAATAAAACTTACGCTCAGTGAAGGTGAGTTCTGGAGATAGAACAATTCCTTCTGTCGTGTATCCCCGGTCAATGCACCTTTAGATGCTTTCATCTCCTGAGGATTTTAGTACCGAGCGAAAGGTTACACCTATGCAATAGGCCTTGCTTGTATAGTTGAACCTATTTGATAGGCGCGCATGAGGGGAGAAAGCACTACGTATGGAAATCGACAACACAAAAGCTTCGTTATAGCCCATATGCATTACCCTTTTCTGAAGGGTAGTGAGAATGGTTGGGACAACAAACATCCATCTCGTTTGTACTTCGGATACCCTTATAATGGAACCATCGGAGATTGTTGAAGTGATTAATCCCCGGAGAATACAGGGCGTTAAGAACAAAGAAATTGTTAGAGGTTCCATTCCTAGTAGTAAGATCCTTGGTATTTGGAAAAGAATCTTTGCAAGAAGGATGGCTAGAGATTCATTGGAAATACACTAGCCCCTGTTAATTCATAATATTGGGTCAGAATCTTTTTTTTTTTTTTCAATTCCACGGATTACTCCCCATATTACCTACTGTAAAGAAAGGAGGAGCCGTATGAGGTGGGAATCTCATGTACGGTTTTGAAGCGGAGATCATTTCAATGGAATGAACGACCGTAACGAATGTCAGCTCAATCGGAAGGGGAATATGCGGAAGCTTTACAAAATTATTATGAAGCTATGCGACTGGAAACTGATCCTTATGATCGAAGTTATATACTATATAATATAGGTCTTGTGCATACAAGTAATGGGGAACATACGAAGGCTTTGGAATATTATTTCCAAGCATTAGAACGGAACCCATCCTTACCACAAGCTCTTAATAATACGGCCTTGATCTGTCATTACGTGCGACTATCTGTACCATAGAATAACTTAGTTAATAACTACTACGAGTAAGGACAAAAGAAAAGGCTTTCTACATATGCACCGTCCCAAGTAACGGTATTTTATCAGCTGTAGCGAAAAAAACTATCATAGGAGCCCGAATATGAATAGATAGAGCCTAAATATTCCATGGATAATAAATTCAATTGATGATGGAAGCACCATAAAGATCAATTATTGAAAGAAGGTTCGGGCTGATACGATCAAATCTGCTCATTGACAAGAATCAGGAATCAACTTATGTAATAGAGTTGATCTACTAAGCTATTGAGCAGCGGTGTAGCATCAGATCCTAAAGATGTGAAGTACTCCAGCCAGAGAGTACTCTCCAAAAATTCTATACGGAACTGAGATAGTTACCTTGCAAAAAGACTTTGATTTGGACAATCAATCTGAAGTATAGAAAGAGATATACTTCATCTTTTTGAGGGTAGGAGAAAAGATAGAACCTGATCATTGAATTGATTGGAAGTTAAATCAGAAACTCATGTCATTGACTTTTTTTGGTCCTTTGGTTAATATGAACTCCCAATGAATCATCTCCAATTCTTTGGAAATTTTGGTAGAGGACTAAAGAATAGTGGATTGAGCCGTATGAGGTAGGAAACTCTCAAGTACGGTTCTGAGGGAAGAAAACTTTTCCAAGTTTACCTATCCCGACCGAGGAGAACAGGCCATTCGACAGGGAGATCCTGAAACTGCGGAGGCTTGGTTCGATCAAGCTGCTGAGTATTGGGAACAAGCTATAGCACTTGCTCCGGGCAATTACATCGAAGCACAAAATTGGTTAAAGATTACAGGACGCTTTGGAGAATGAGAGTTTCTATTATTGGGAAATCGTTTTCATTATTGAATATCTGACTCGAAATCAATGGGATTTTTCCAGAATATTCCCAAAAATTGCTATTTTGTGGACATCTTATAGGAATATATTTACAATATAAAAAGAATACCTTTTCTGATTCTGGATTGTTGATGGATCTTCTTAATAGGGGTAAAATCCATCCGGATATTTTTTTCATTAATGATCCATGAATAACGATTTATAATGGATGGCCTTTTATATGGGACATACGGAGGAGTATCAATAGATGGATAAATAAATATATATATATCCATATATACAGATATATTTATTTATCCATCTAGAAACGGTGTAGTGTAATAATCACCGTTGCTTTTTAAAATTACAAAAAAAAGGCTTTTTTGCATGAAAAAAGCCCGTGGTCCATTGAGCACCTACAAAGATATGTTATAATAGAATTGAACACCTGCCTCAGATTGACTCCCATAGTCGCTCCAGTCATAAACTAGAAAATAAAGGGAGAAACGAGTTGAGATATATCTCTCGTAAGTTCACTAATTGCTATTGGCAGGTTTCTTATTATTTAAGTCCCATACGAAAAGAGGAGAATTCAATGGACGTTCGTTCACCGGAAACAGAAGTAAAGAAAGTAAAGGTCGTAGTGGATAGAGATACTGTAAAAACATCTTTTGAAAAATGGGCCAAACCTGGTCATTTCTCAAGGACGCTAGCTAAAGGTCCTGATACTACCACTTGGATCTGGAACTTACATGCTGATGCTCACGATTTTGATAGCCATACTAATAATTTGGAAGATATTTCTCGCAAAATCTTTAGCGCTCATTTTGGTCAACTAGCCATCATCTTTATTTGGCTAAGTGGGATGTACTATCACGGCGCTCGTTTCTCCAATTATGAAGCATGGCTGGCTGATCCCACTCACATCAAACCCAGTGCCCAAATAGTTTGGCCAATAGTAGGCCAAGAAATATTGAATGGGGATGTAGGTGGAGGTTTTCGAGGGATACAAATAACCTCTGGGTTCTTCCAGATTTGGCGAGCATCTGGAATAACCAGTGAATTACAACTTTACTGCACTGCAATTGGTGCATTGATCTTTGCAGCGTTAATGCTTTTTGCTGGTTGGTTCCATTATCACAAAGCTGCCCCAAAATTGGTTTGGTTCCAGGAAGTAGAATCCATGTTGAACCATCATTTAGCAGGGTTACTAGGACTTGGATCTCTATCTTGGGCAGGACACCAAATACATGTCTCTCTACCCATTAACCAACTTCTAGACGCTGGAGTGGATCCTAAAGAGATACCACTTCCTCATGAATTTATTTTCAATCGCGATCTTTTGGCTGAACTTTATCCCAGTTTTGCTAAGGGAGTGACCCCATTTTTAACCCTGAATTGGTCGGAATATTCAGACTTTTTGACTTTTCGTGGAGGATTAAATCCAGTAACGGGGGGTCTGTGGTTGACCGATACTGCGCATCATCATTTGGCTATTGCAGTTCTTTTCCTGATAGCCGGTCATATGTATAAGACCAATTGGCGCATTGGCCATAATCTCAAGGACCTTTTAGAAGCTCATAAAGGTCCATTTACGGGGGAGGGCCATAAAGGTCTTTACGAGATCTTAACTACCTCGTGGCATGCTCAGCTAGCTGTTAACCTAGCTATGTTAGGATCTTTAACTATTGTTGTAGCTCACCACATGTATTCGATGCCTCCCTACCCATACCTAGCTACTGATTATGGTACCCAACTATCTCTGTTCACACATCATATGTGGATTGGTGGGTTTATCATAGTTGGCGCTGCTGCACATGCAGCGATTTTTATGGTAAGAGACTATGACCCGACTACTCAATACAACAATTTATTAGATCGCGTTCTTAGACATCGTGATGCAATTGTATCACACCTCAACTGGGTATGTATATTCTTAGGTTTCCATAGTTTTGGTCTGTATATTCATAATGATACTATGAGCGCTCTAGGACGTCCTCAAGATATGTTCTCAGATACTGCTATACAATTACAACCTATCTTTGCGCAATGGATACAAAACACTCATGCTTCAGCACCTGGTTCAACAGCTCCTGGTGCAACAGCGAGTACCAGCTTAACCTGGGGAGGTGGTGATTTGGTGACAGTAGGTTCCAAAGTGGCTTTGTTACCAATTCCATTAGGAACCGCGGATTTTTTGGTACATCACATTCATGCATTTACTATCCATGTGACTGTTTTAATCCTACTTAAAGGTGTTCTATTTGCCCGTAGCTCCCGTTTAATACCTGATAAAGCGAATCTGGGTTTTCGCTTTCCTTGTGATGGACCTGGTAGAGGAGGAACATGTCAAGTATCTGCCTGGGATCATGTCTTCCTTGGTTTATTCTGGATGTACAATGCAATTTCGGTAGTAATATTCCATTTCAGCTGGAAAATGCAGTCCGATGTTTGGGGTAATATAAGTGATCAGGGAGTGGTAACTCATATTACGGGAGGAAACTTTGCACAAAGTTCCATTACGATTAACGGGTGGCTCCGTGACTTTCTATGGGCACAAGCCTCTCAAGTGATCCAATCTTATGGTTCTTCATTATCTGCATATGGTCTTTTATTTTTAGGTGCTCATTTTGTTTGGGCCTTCAGTTTAATGTTCTTATTCAGCGGCCGTGGGTATTGGCAAGAACTCATTGAATCTATTGTTTGGGCCCATAACAAATTGAAGGTTGCTCCTGCTATCCAGCCCAGAGCCTTGAGCATTGTACAGGGACGTGCTGTAGGAGTAGCTCATTACCTTCTGGGTGGAATCGTCACAACATGGGCGTTCTTCCTGGCAAGAATTATTGCAATAGGATAAAGGCTAGGAGGATTTGAAAAGTATATGGCATCAAGATTTCCAAAGTTCAGCCAAGGCTTGGCTCAGGACCCAACTACTCGTCGTATTTGGTTCGGTATTGCGACCGCACATGACTTTGAGAGTCATGATGATATTACCGAAGAACGCCTTTATCATAAAATTTTTGCTTCCCACTTTGGTCAGTTGGCAATAATCTTTCTGTGGACCTCTGGTAATTTGTTCCATGTGGCTTGGCAAGGCAATTTTGAAGCATGGGTACGCGATCCCTTACATGTAAGACCCATTGCTCATGCAATTTGGGATCCTCATTTTGGTCAACCAGCTATAGAAGCCTTTACCCGAGGAGGTGCTCCCGGTCCGGTCAATATTGCTTATTCCGGTGTTTATCAGTGGTGGTATACCATTGGCTTACGCACTAACGAAGATCTTTATGCTGGAGCTCTTTTCTTGCTATTTCTTTCTGTCATCTTTTTAATAGCGGGTAGGTTACATCTACAACCTAAATGGAGACCAAGTGTTTCATGGTTCAAAAATGCCGAATCCCGTCTCAATCATCATTTGTCAGGACTCTTCGGAGTCAGTTCTCTAGCTTGGACAGGGCATTTAGTTCATGTCGCTATTCCTGAATCAAGGGGAGTGCACGTCAGATGGGATAATTTTTTGGATGTATTACCGCATCCCGAAGGTTTAGAACCGCTTTTCACAGGTCAGTGGAATCTCTATGCTCAAAATCCTGATTCTAGTAGTCACTTATTCGGTACCTCCCAAGGGGCGGGAACTGCTATTCTAACTTTTCTCGGAGGATTCCATCCACAAACTCAAAGTTTATGGCTGACTGATATGGCTCATCATCATTTAGCTATTGCACTTGTTTTTTCAATTGCTGGTCATATGTATAGAACCAACTTTGGGATTGGTCACAGTATGGAAGATATTTTGGAGGCACATGTTCCTCCAGGAGGCCTATTAGGACGCGGACATAAGGGTCTTTATAACACAATCAATAATTCTCTTCATTTTCAATTGGGTCTTGCTTTAGCTTCTTTGGGGGTTATAACTTCCTTGGTAGCTCAACACATGTATTCTTTACCCGCTTATGCATTCATAGCACAAGACTTCACCACCCAAGCTGCATTATATACTCATCATCAATACATTGCCGGGTTCATTATGACAGGAGCCTTTGCTCATGGAGCTATATTCCTCATTAGGGATTATAATCCGGAACAGAATAAGGATAATGTATTGGCGAGAATGTTGGAGCAGAAAGAAGCTATAATATCTCATCTTAGTTGGGTTAGTTTATTACTAGGTTTCCATACCTTGGGACTTTATGTCCATAATGATGTTATGCTTGCTTTCGGTACTCCAGAAAAACAAATCTTGATCGAGCCCATATTTGCTCAGTGGATACAATCTGCTCATGGTAAGACGTTATATGGTTTCGATATACTCCTATCTTCAACAAGTGGTCCAGCATTCGATGCAGGTAAGAGCATATGGTTACCCGGTTGGTTAAATGCTATTAATGATAATAATAATTCATTGTTCTCAACAATTGGTCCTGGAGACTTTTTGGTTCATCATGCTATTGCTCTAGGTTTGCATACAACTACATTGATCCTAGTTAAAGGTGCTTTGGATGCGCGTGGTTCCAGGTTAATGCCAGATAAAAAAGATTTTGGTTATAGTTTTCCTTGCGATGGTCCGGGACGGGGTGGTACTTGCGATATCTCGGCCTGGGATGCTTTTTATTTAGCAGTTTTCTGGATGTTGAATACTATTGGATGGGTTACTTTCTATTGGCATTGGAAGCATATAACATTATGGCAGGGTAATGTAGCACAATTTAATGAGTCTTCCACTTATTTAATGGGATGGTCAAGAGATTATCTATGGTTAAATTCTTCACAACTTATTAATGGATACAATCCTTTTGGTATGAACAGTTTATCTGTTTGGGCGTGGATGTTCTTATTCGGGCATCTTGTTTGGGCTACTGGATTTATGTTCCTTATTTCCTGGCGTGGATATTGGCAGGAACTGATCGAAACTCTTGCATGGGCCCATGAACGCACGCCTTTAGCTAATTTAGTTCGATGGAGAGACAAGCCAGTAGCCCTTTCCATTGTTCAAGCACGATTAGTTGGATTAGCTCACTTTTCCGTAGGTTATATATTCACTTATGCAGCTTTTTTAATTGCCTCTACATCAGGTAAATTTGGTTAATTCTTCTTCATCAATTTCTCTGTGGGGTATTGTCATTGATACAATGACAATACCCCACAGAGAAAAAGTAATCAACATAATATTACTCCATCTAAAATCTGATCTATATTTTGATTCCTGGTAGGTAATAGTACCAACTGAACTATTATGGCGAGAAAGAGTCTCATTCAGAGAGAGAAGAAGAGACAAGCACTGGAACGGAAATATCATTTAATTCGTCAATCTTTGGAGGAAAAAAGCAAAGTGTCATCATTGGATGACAAATGGGAAATTCATAGAAAATTGCAATCTTCACCACGTAATAGTGCACCTACACGTCTCCATCGACGTTGTTCTTCGACTGGAAGACCTAGAGCCAACTATCGAGACTTTGGATTGTCCGGACACATACTCCGTGAGATGGCCCACGCATGTTTATTGCCCGGGATAAAAAAATCGAGTTGGTAGGAAAAGAAAAAAGTAATTGAAGTTTCTTGTGATAATGGGATATAGTACCCCTATCCCTATATAGGGATAGGGGTACTATATCCCATTATTGTTTTGTGTACCCATTCTGATTATGATATAAATCAATGGTGCGGAGTAGAGTAGTCTGGTAGCTCGCAAGGCTCATAACCTTGAGGTCACGGGTTCAAATCCTGTCTCCGCCAGACCAGAACATACGAAGTATTTTGGTCCGGAAAGGATTGCTCTCTCACTTATCAATTTATAATTGAATTATAAGTGAGGAAAAGAAACGATCAATACATGAACTATTCTTTTTTCATATTCCATGTGAAGGGCGGGTAGCGGGGATCGAACCCGCATCTTCTCCTTGGCAAAGAGAAATTTTACCATTCAACCATACCCGCATTTCAATTATATGAATATATATATATTCATATAATTGAAATGGAAAATACATATATGTTCAATCCCATTCGTAAGTAGATACCATTTTTGAATGGTCCAATTATTAATTCAATTACGGATATGGAAAACCCCTCCTCCTTGGGCCTGAAGTAAAAGGCCCTTCAGAAAAGCTATAAAGCCCTCCGGGAGGAGGGGGAGGGAGTGTGAACCTAAAACATCTAGAACATATCTAAGATATGAAAGAATTAAGGATACCTACAAAAAGGACTGATCCGATCCATAATGATACACCCGAAAATACAACATTTTTGCTACTTGACCAACCATCGGGAGAGGCAAGTGCAACAGGTACACCAATCACTAGTAAAAATGAAATAGCAATTAATGCAAACACAGCCGATTGGAAAGCAATAGTCATGGTTGTGATCTTACAAGCTCCCAACAGATTGAATAGACTATACCATCCGATCCCCAATTTTCAATTCTGATCAAATGCACTATGGAAAGGATTTGACCATAAATTGATCGAGCTTTCAAACTTTTTCAATTTGATATTTGAGTGTGAGAGGAGAGGGAAATTCGTTTCTTTTTTTTCCATTCCAGATGATGAAAAATCATCATATGTCACAGGTATAGTTGGTATCGACCCGACTTTATGCTTATAGTTAGGGATTATACGAAGGGGTAGAATAGAAGTTGTCCCCGGGAGAGATGGCCGAGTGGTTAATGGCTCCGGTCTTGAAAACCGGTATAGATAAAAAAACTATCGAGGGTTCGAATCCCTCTCTCTCCTTTTGTTTTTCAACAATTGCATTTACCGGTCCAATAAAAAAAAAAGAGAATAGCTCGGCTGTATATAGCCGAGCTACAAGGATCCAGTTGGAAAAAGAGTATTTGAAAAGACTCCTATCCCGCCGATATGGGAGATAGATGTAATGAAATTGAATCGATTTTTCTTCCATCTGGTTTGATCTATTGTTTCAGTTAAGAGGAGTCATGGAAAGGACAGGTTCGAAATCACGATCAATCCCTTTCTCAAATCCTGCTGCAGCTGCACGAGCCCTTCCCGCATGCCACAAATGACCTACGAAGAAGAAAAATCCTAGAACGAAATGGGAGGTGGATAACCAACTTCGGGGAGAGACATAATTCACCGCATTGATTTCGGTAGCTACACCACCCACAGAATTTAAAGAACCTAAAGGAGCATGAGTCATATATTCTGCTGAACGTCGTTCCTGCCAAGGCTGTATGTCTTTTCTCAACTTGCTCAGATCCAAACCATTAGGGCCCCTTAGGGGTTCCAACCAAGGAGCACGTAGATCCCAAAAACGCATCGTTTCCCCTCCAAAGATAATTTCTCCAGTCGGAGAACGCATAAGGTATTTACCTAAACCAGTAGGTCCTTGGGCAGACCCCACACTAGCTCCAAGACGTTGGTCTCTAACTAAAAAAGTAAACGCTTGAGCTTGAGAGGCTTCTGGGCCGGTGGGCCCATAAAATTCACTGGGATAAACGGTATTGTTGAACCAAACAAAACAACAAGCAATAAAACCAAAGAGGGATAGAGCCGCTAAACTATAGGACAAATAAGCTTCTCCGGACCATACGAATGCACGGCGAGCCCATGCAAAAGGTTTGGTTAAGATATGCCAGATACCACCGAAGATACAAATGGAACCTAACCATACATGTCCTCCAATTACATCTTCTAGATTGTCCACGCTAACGATCCATCCTTCTCCTCCGAAAGGAGATTTCAGTAAATAACCAAATATAGCACTTGGGTTAAGTGTCGGGTTCGTAATTTTTCTTACATCTCCACCGCCGGGAGCCCAAGTATCATATACACCTCCAAAATACAAAGCTTTTAGCACTGGAAGAAAAGCACCAACACCTAGCAAGATTAGGTGAATACCCAAAATTGTGGTCATTTTGTTTCTATCTTTCCATACATAGCCAAAGAATGGAAAAGATTCTTCTAAAGTTTCGGGTCCTATGAGTGCATGATAAATACCACCAAAACCTAAAACCGCAGAAGAAATTAAGTGAAGTACCCCAGATACAAAATATGGAAAAGTGTCCACGATTTCCCCACCAGGACCGACTCCCCATCCTAGAGTAGCTAGATGGGGAAGCAGAATCAATCCTTGTTCATACATAGGTTTTTCCGGTACGAAATGAGCCACTTCGAATAGGTTCATTGCTCCGGCCCAGAATACAATTAATCCGGCATGAGCCACGTGAGCCCCAAGCAATTTACCCGACAAATTGATAAGTCGGGCATTACCGGCCCACCAAGCGAAACCAGTGGTTTCTTGATCACGACCAGCTAAAGCTATAGTTCCATTAAAGAGCGTTTCCACGGGGTAGGACCTCCTCAGGGAATATAAGGTTTTCATGAGGCTGATCTTGAGCCGCCATCCAAGCACGAATACCTTCGTTCAGGAGAATATTTTTTGTGTAGAAAGTCTCAGATTCAGGATCTTCTGCTGCACGGATCTCCTGGGAAACAAAATCATAGGCACGTAAGTTTAGAGCTAGACCAACTACTCCAATGGCACTCATCCATAAACCGGTCACTGGCACAAATAACATGAAGAAATGTAACCAACGTTTATTGGAAAAAGCAACCCCAAAAATCTGGGACCAGAAGCGGTTAGCAGTGACCATGGAATAAGTCTCTTCGGCTTGAGTCGGGTTAAAAGCACGGAACGTATTTGCACCATCACCATCTTCAAATAAAGTATTTTCCACGGTAGCACCATGAATAGCGCATAGAAGAGCAGCACCCAATACTCCGGCAACTCCCATCATATGAAATGGATTCAAGGTCCAATTATGAAAACCTTGAAAGAAGAGGATAAAACGGAAAATAGCTGCTACACCAAAACTAGGTGCGAAAAACCAACCGGACTGTCCCAATGGATAGATCAAAAATACAGAAACAAAGACAGCAATTGGAGCAGAGAATGCAATTGCATTATAAGGTCGCAATTGTACAGATCGAGCAAGTTCAAATTGACGTAACATGAAACCTATTAGACCGAAAGCACCGTGAAGAGCAACGAAGGTCCATAGGCCACCTAATTGACACCAACGAGTCAAATCTCCTTGTGCTTCGGGACCCCATAATAGCAGCAAAGAATGTGCTAAACTATTAGCAGGAGTAGAAACTGCGGCAGTTAGGAAATTACAACCTTCCAGATAGGAACTGGCCAATCCGTGAGTATACCATGAAGTCACAAAGGTTGTACCCGTGAACCATCCACCTAAGGCAAAATAGGCACAAGGAAAGAGCAATAGACCGGACCAACCCACAAAAACGAAACGGTCTCTGCGTAGCCAGTCATCCACAGTATCAAATAAAGTTTTTTCTTC